CTTCATCTTTTCACTAAGTATATTAAACAATAAAAAAAAAAAAAACAAGCCAGCACCCCTCTACAAGAATTTATAATTTTTGCCTATTTAAGGGCTCCTCAGATAGGGATTGAACCTATGACCAATCGGTTAACAGCCGACCGCTCTGCCACTGAGCTACTGAGGATTTTTTAATCTTTTTTCTTAGTATAAATAATTTTTCTTACAATAATAAAATCAAAATTTAAATACTATCTTTATTGTTTGCAATTACTCGGACTCGAACCGAGACGGATTTTTATCCATAAACCCCTCAAGTTTACATGTCTACCGATTCCACCATAATTGCAAAAAAAAAAACTAATTTTTTTATTGTTACATAATAATTATAACTTTCTCGAATAATATTCAACTATTAATAACTCATTAATTTGAAGTTGAACGTTATCACGTGGTACTTTATTAATAATAGTAGCTTCAAATTTCTCGTTATCGAAATTTACGTATGATGTATAAGTAGAAACATCTAAATTTTTAAACAAAAATTTTACAAAAGATTGAGATTTTTCTAGAACTGAAATTTTATCATTCATTTTGCAAATATAACTTGGAATATTCATGGGCTTCTGATTTACATTAATGTGACCATGATTAATTAACTGACGCGCTGCCGGAATAGTAGGTGCAAGTCCTAATCGATATATAATATTGTCTAATCGCATTTCTAAAAATTGTAACAATATTTCTCCAGTAGAACCTTTTTTTTTACGAGCTTTTTTTACATAATTTATCAATTGTCGCTCGTTGATTCCATAGTTATAGATCAATTTTTGTTTCTCTTTAAGACGAATAGCGTATGGGGTTTCTCTAAATTTGCTTTGAAATCCAGCTAATTTTTTTTGTCCGTGTTGTCCAGGTGGAGTAGGTTTTGTAGGTTTTTTTTTCGAAAAGCCGGGTAATTCGCCTAAACGGCGTAGAATACGTAATCTAGGACCTCTATAGCGTGACATATATAATAAAATACTAATTTTTATATTGTTTGAATAATTGATAACGAGCTTTTGCACGTTTATATTGAAAAAAAGCGTCTGCACGTTGTTTTTCAGTTTCTGCATTTTCTAATTTATTTTTTGCTTCTTGATATGCTATTTCAATAAAAAATCCATTTAAATTAGCTGGATCTAGATATTCTAAACTATTTGCGAAAATTATAATATAATTTTGTTTTACTACAGCAAAGCCTCCCAAAATAATAAAATCTACTTTGCCAGATTTCATAAATATGGTTGTTATACCAACATCTAATGCTGTTACGAACGGTGTATGATTTTTTAATACCGTAATTTGGCCCCTATTAGAAAAAAGCGTTATTTTTTCTGCCCGATTTTCCCAGACAATCCTACCAGACGTAAAAGTTAAAATTTTAATTATAAGTTCCATAAAAAAAAATTTTTTAATTATATTAAGTTGCTTTTGCAATAACTTCTTCAATATTACCAACTAAATAAAAATATTGTTCAGAAATTTCATCTAATTTTCCAGATAATATGTAATTAAATCCTTGAATAGTTTCTTCCAAACTAACATACTTACCGGGCGACCCCGTAAAAACTTCAGCTACAAAAAAAGGTTGTGAAAGAAAACGTTCAATTTTTCTAGCACGTGCAACAATTAATCGATCTTCTTGTGAAAGCTCATCTAAACCTAAAATTGCAATAATATCTTGTAATTCTTTATAGCGCTGTAATGTTTCTTTAACCTGCTGTGCACATCTATAATGACTCTCTCCTACAATCCAAGGTTGCAGCATAGTCGATGTTGAACCTAAAGGGTCCACGGCGGGGTATATCCCCTTTGATGCTAAAGTTCGTGAAATAACAGTGGTAGCATCCAAATGCGTAAAAGTTGTAGCCGCCGCAGGATCTGTTAAATCATCTGCAGGTACATATACAGCTTGAATAGAAGTAATACTTCCACTTTTAGTTGATGTTATACGTTCTTGCAAAATTCCCATTTCTGTTGCTATTGTTGGTTGATACCCAACAGCAGATGGGATACGTCCTAATAGTGCAGAAACTTCGGACCCTGCTTGTACAAAACGAAAAATATTGTCAATAAATAATAAAACATCTTGACCGCACGTATCTCTAAAATATTCTGCCATAGTCAATGCTGTTAACGCAACCCTCATACGTGCACCAGGAGGTTCATTCATTTGGCCATAAACTAACGCTACTTTTGATTCAGATAATTTTGACTCATTAATAACACCTGACTCTTTCATTTCTATATATAAATCATTTCCTTCGCGCGTTCGTTCACCAACACCAGCAAAAACAGAAACACCGCCATGTGCTTTTGCTATATTGTTAATCAATTCCATAATTAATACCGTTTTACCAACACCTGCGCCACCAAATAGCCCTATTTTACCACCTTTTTTGTATGGGGCTAATAAATCAACTACTTTGATTCCTGTTTCAAAAACCGAAAGATTTGTGTTTAAATTTACAAATTGGGGAGCAGGGCGATGAATGGGTAATTTTTCAGAAATTTCTGGATTTATCAAACCCAAATTATCGATAGTTTCACCTAATACATTGAAAAGACGGCCTAAAGTATCTTTACCTACCGGAACACTCAAAGAAGATCCTGTATCTAAAACCCCCATACCGCGCTTTAGGCCTTCAGTCACGTTCATAGCGATTGCACGCACTTTACGATTACCTAATAATTGTTGAACTTCGCAAATAATAAAACTATCTTTTCCTTCTGCATCTTGGTTAATAATTGATAATGCATTATAAATTTTAGGCATATTATTTTTAGGAAAAATAATATCTAAAACAGGACCAATTATTTGAGTAATATAACCAATATTTTTATTTTTTTCTTCTTTGTAAAAATTCATATTTCAAATATTTATATATATAATAATATATTTTTAATAACTTAAAAAGAATACAATATTATTTAGGAATGCTCTGGGATATCGCCAAGCGGCAAGGCAGCGGGTTTTGATCCCGCCATTCGGAGGTTCGAATCCTTCTATCCCAGAAAATTTTTCAACTTATCTCAAAAAAAGCCGAGATAGCTCAGTTGGTTAGAGCAGAAGACTGAAAATCTTTGTGTCACCAGTTCAAATCTGGTTCTTGGCACTGATATTTTATTGGGCTAATATTAATGATCTTATATATTCAATTTGATTAAAATTGCACTTTATTTTCTTATAAGATTCGAAAATAATATATAAAAAACGACGTTGTTCCGCATTTGATAATTTAATAAACTTTAATTTTTCATAATTTTTAAACCTTTTAAATATTTTTTTCATTTTAATATTTATATCATTTTGTTCTTGTAACAAAATATCCAAAAATTGATAAAATTTGTAGTCAAAAACTGAATTAGATAATGTTCGAAATTTTGCAAAAATTAAATGTCTAATTTTATTTCTCGAAAATTTTAAATAATTATTACTATAATCTGTAATAATTGGAATAGCATAAAATTTAATCAACTTTAAAATATCATTGCGATGATATTTTAAAATGGGTCTACTTAAAATGCAGAAATCTTTTAATTTTATTTGCAAATAATAAGAAAAAAATAAAAAAAACAAGTAATTAAAAAAAAAACTGTTACAAATAAAAAAATTGTCAAAAAACAATAAATTAGAATTAAAAGCATAAAAATGCGGTATGATTTTATTTTTGTTTTTTTTTATTATTTTTTTTTGATAAAAGATGTGTTTTTTATAACATTTATTTAATTTATTTTTATTAGAGAAATAAGCAAATAAAATAACAGAAAATGCATTAATATAGTGCGGGATTATTAATTTTTTTGTATTCCGAAACCCGCACAGCCCTTGAGGGCTTGCTCCCCTAATTAAATTAAAAAAAGCAGTTTCAAGATAATCTGTTGCAGTATGTCCTAATAAAAAGCGGCTACAGTGTTCCAAATTACTAATTCTAAGATAACAAAATTTTCGCCAAATTCGCGCATCCAATTCATTTTTTATGAATTTTTCAGCAATTACTATAGATAAAGAACTTTCAAAAAAGTAAGCTAATTTATAAATTTGTTTAAAGGAATGAAAATTGGAAATTTGCCACAAATGATTACAATATAAAAAATGCAACTTAAAATTTCGTTGGTTTTTTAGATGCAATAGCAAAAAAAACAAAAACATTGAATCTTGCCCACCAGAAATACTACAAAGATCTTTTGAAAACTTTGGAAAATATTCGTTTTTCAAAAAAAAATTATTCATAAGATAATACAATTTAATATTAATCAATTTTTTTTATTTTTTTATTAGTAAACAAAACTATTAAAAAACCTATTTAAATTTATGTTTAAATATTACTGGGTTACCCGGGATTTGAACCCGGAACTTGTCGGTTAAAAGCCGAATACTCTACCATTGAGTTAGCAACCCTCAATATTCAAAACAATTTTTTGAAAAAGTCTTTAATACCAAGGAAACTTTATATTAAGAACAAGCGGATATTGCATAAAGGTAGTGCCCTTGCCTTCCAAGCAAGAGGTGCGGGTTCAATTCCCGCTATCCGCTTCTAAAACTGGCGAACGTGGCCAAGTGGTGAAGGCAGTGGACTGTGACTCCACCATTCGCGGGTTCAATTCCCGTCGTTCGCCGAAAAACGAATAGCTGCTATGGTGAAATGGTAGACACATAACTTTCAAAAAGTTACAGAGAATTCTATATCGGTTCAAGTCCGATTAGCAGCATTTTTTTAATGCACGTCAACTGAAGTTCTTAATAATAAAAAATATAATAATGTTTTTTTTTATTCAATATCTTCAATATTGCTATTTTCAATATCTTCTATATTGCTATTTTCTGTAGTAGTGTTTTCTACAGTCTCCTCTTCTTTATTATCAGTCGGAATTTCTTCCATTGTCCGTGGTTTTGGAAATATGTAATTATTTTCTTTAACAACGTTTGGATAAAAAGTAGATAAAATATGAATATACGGTCTTTTTCTAATTTCTTTTTTTTCGTCTTTTATTTCCTCTTCATCTCCTTCATTTACTTCTTCCTTATCCGCTTCTCCTTCTACTTCACTTTCTACTTCACTTTCTACTTCACTTTCTATTTCATTTTCTACTTTTTCATTATCTTCTTTATCTTTTCCGTTTTCTTTATCTTTTTCATTTTCTACTTCATCTACTTCATTTTCAAATTCATCTTTTACTTCTTCTTCTTCTTCTTCTAATTCGTCTTCCGATTCAAAATCATGAGGTTCGCCTAACATAGCTGCTATATCAATCCAACGAACTGTTGGTTTTTTTGAATTAATTCCCCACGAAGGATATAAAATTTTGAATTTTGGTAAAGGTTCTACTTTTGGTTCAGAATTATATAAATCTTCTTTTAATTTATTGCAATCTATACCAAAGTTTGCGCAAATTTCATGAATAGTGTATTCACGCAAAATTTCTTCAGATAATAACACATAAGTTAATTGATCAAGCAATTCTCTATATTCAGTTAAAACAACAAAAGCTAAATTAAAAGATTCCATTACGATTGAATGTATTTGATAATCACGAACTAAAGCAGAAAATTCTTCAGCATTAATTAATTCAGCAATGTTTTCTAAAGGCAAATTTCGGTGAAATACTTTATCTGGTGGAACCCAATGAATATTAAAACGCCATTCTTCTGGATCGTCTAACCAGATTGAAAACCATTTTTGTATTTCATCTAATAAATACTGTTCATAAACTTTCATTTGCCACCAACTTAAAGGATATCTTGTTTGCGGATTTTTATCTGAATGAGGTCCTAATAAGTTGATAGCTGTTGGAATTTTTTCATAAATTCTAGAAAATTCATGTAAATACTGTTCTCTTACATCATTAAATTCTAAATTATTAAAGTTTTTTATAAATGGAGCTTGTTCTTTAAATAATAAATTATGATCATACATGTGCCATTTTTCAACTAATAAGTTTATCAGAGATTGAGCAATAGCCCAATCTTGCATTCCTATATTAGAGATATTTAACGCATTAATATCGTCACCTAGGCTTTGTAAAAACATAAATTCACCTACTTTACCTCCAAAAGCTCCAATAATTCTGTGTTCCAATTCTCCACGAAAGGCATAACGAAGCCATTCCAATTGTAAAGTTGTAAGAATCTGATTATACCTAACACTATTATGGCGATACCATAAATGGACTACCCTTACTGGAGGATGGTATTTTAAAAGAGTTCCAAGAAGAGCTTTTCCTGCTTGATAATAAGCACTGCGAACTGTAGAAAACGAGAAAAACCCCGGAGATTCCCCTGCAGATGACTTATCTTTTTCAATTTTAACAGTAGTAATTCTATCTATTCCATATTCGATAGTTTGTAATGTATGAATACTAGCATTAGCTATTGCTTGGATACTAGATTCATTCATTATTGTTGCAATATCAGCAGCACTAAAACCGTATGTAACATTAACCAAATAGTCCCAAGGTATTGTAGGATCTGCGCCTAAAGTTTCACTATAAAACTTAAAAAGTTGCGCACGTTTCTCTTTAGTAGGCAATCCAATACGAATATGTTTATAAAAACGGCCTGGTCGGAGCAATGCTGGATCTAAAACTTCAACTCTATTTGTTGCACCAATAATAACGACACCTTTAGCAGTATCAACACCATCTAATTCAATTAATAATTTTGAAAGCATACCAATTCGGTAATATTCTTTCTCATTTTTATCTATTAAATAATTTTGAACATCTCTATTTACCACCATGTGTAAAGCATCTTTATCTTGTATGATTCGCGGGTCTATTTCTCCTATAACATCAGGTAATTCTGTTGTCATATCCTCAAAACTTGGTCTTCTACCTGCTTCCTCGTCTGTAGCAGTATGGTATACGTCACCTTCGCCCATAAGTAATGATCTTCTTTGACCTATGCTGTCAATTTCATCAAAAAATACAATACACGGCGCTAATCTGCGCGCTTCCTGGAAACAACGTTCAATAGAGGCAGGCTCGTGGCTACCTTGGGCTGATAATGTTAAAACAGGAACTTTTGCTTCATGAGCTAAAGCATGAACTAGTAAAGTTTTTCCTGTACCAGGAGGTCCAATAAGTAGCAAACTTTGTGCATGTTTGGCAACAATTGGGTTTGATATACCATAGCGTAAATAAAAAAATGTATCTAAGAATTTTTCCCCAAAATATTCAATACCAACAACATCGTGAAACCCTTTAGTAAAATCTTTAGCAACTCTAAACCCTGGATCTTTTTCGCCAATTAAAATTTTTAATTCATCTAATACCATTGGAGAAACAATACCCCCTTCGTGTAAAAAATCAAGAACAGAAGAAACAAATTCACGCCCATAATTAAAAGCCGTTTCTTTTAAAAGCACACAACATGTATAAGCAAAAGCAATTTGTGCAATTATTAACCAACTATTACTTGTTAAAGGTTCCCATGCTCTTGCAAAAGGCGAATAGTATGAGCGTTTGTGTTTATTTTTGCGTTTAAACAAATTAGTAGCCGCTAGGGTATTTCCATAATTTTCAGTTAAATTTCTATACGTAAATGGATCAAAATTAAACGCAGAAATTTTTCTAAACAAAGCCCGAACTACTGGACTATAATCTGTTTCATTAACAAGCCCAAATTCGAGATTTGGAAGTTCTTCAGGCTCTGGTATGTGCATTTCGGTTGTTGGTAATTCTGCTACAGCATACCCCATTAACTCGTTAACATAACCTTCGGCTTCAATGAATTCAATAGACTCTTCATTATCTAATTCTTTATTAGGAAGTGAAGCTAAATCTGCTAGAAATTCAGAAAAACCTCGCATTGTTGGATAACGACTTTCCCAACCTTTTGAACTAATTCCAACTAAAATTATATGTTTTTTAGCTGGTATTATTGGAGTATGGAATAGTGTTTCTTCACCGGCAGTTTCTTCCATATACGGGAAAAAAGCCCACTTTTTATTATAATGTTCTGCTCGTTTTCTAAGAGTAAAATCTATTTTTTCTTCTTGAAGAGCTTCTACAACAGCTGAATCTGCTTTTTCGAATTTTATTAATTCCTTTCTTTTAACTTTTGAAGTAATATCTTCATTAAAAACAACTTCTGTATTACTAAGCGGATTGTCTGGTGAAAAATAATTTAATAACCAATGACGTAACGGATTTTCTTCGGGAAAATAATTTTTAAATTTTTTATCATTTTCCTCTTTTACTTGACTTTCTGATTTACCCAATCCTGTATTATTCTCAGTTTTTAATTTTTTTAAATATTTGGTTCCTGAAAAATAAGAAAACGGCACATTTAAAACTAAACGCGAATCTTCTGATCGAGTTAAATAAGGTTTAAGATCTTTTTTTGTAGCATCATATATAACGCGAACATCGTTATTTTCATTAACAAGTGCTGCTGGACCTTTATAATTTACATCTAATACCTCAGGAGCATTTTTATCTTCCTCCTCTTCGCCTATTTCTGCATAAAAATCTTCAAATTCAGGTTCATAATCACTAGGAAGAATTTCAGGGTTATACAATGTTTTAGAACGATTTTTTAAAGCAACTCCATTTTTTAAAAAATCTAATTTCCCGAAGTCGTCATATGATAATTTTTTAAGTGATTTATACATTAAAGGTTTAGGAGGTTTTGCTTCAGCAACTTGGAGACTTTTTAAAGTTGGTGGTTTTGGATATTTTGTAATAAAAGATTTTGTAAATACTAAATTCGGCGGTAATTCTATTTTTATAAGAGTTGTTTTTCGATTTGGGAATATTAACTCTCTAAAGAACTCTTTAAAATTTAATAATTGAACTTCTCTAGCACTCAAATCTGGGTATTTATAACCTGACATTTTGCGTGGATTTATAAATATCTTTGAGTTTTTATTTTTTGATGTGAAATTAAAAAAAGCGTCAATACTATTTATAAATAATTCTTTATTCTTTTTATAAAGTTTATTAAGTTTTGCGCGTAATTTAGGGTTTTTTATAAACGACAAATCAATCATCGCTGAAAAGTTTTTATTATAAGTCTCATCAGCATTTTTTTGAATAGCTTTATTATAATTTAGAGTATTTTCTTTATTTGTTGAAAAATCTTTTTTAAAAAATTCCCCACAAATTAAAGAATTTTGGTTATCTGATTCGAAATCTAAATCTTCTGTATATTCTTCATCTTCTACCTCATCTACTTCATTTTCAAGTTCTTCTTCATCTTCTTTATTAAAATCTTTACTAGTTCCCCATTTCTTTTCCAAATGCTCCACTGTTTCTTTAGCTAATCCCACTTTTAAATAATCAAAGGGAGGATATTTAAGTTTTGAAGAATTTAATTTAATACTTGGAATTGCTTCAAGTGTCTCTTTTAAAACTTTATCCTCTTTAACTTCTTCTTCTATATCTTCTAAAAGGTTTTCTTTGCGTTTTAGATATTTTGTAAAATTTATTTTATTCACTCGTTTTAGAATTGAAATTAAATTTAAAAATCCACCAGAATTATCATAATAATTTCTTATTAATTGATTTATTTCTGTTTTTATTTTTGATGTAAACTCTTTTTTTGCAAAAACTTCTTGAAATTCTGATGAGGTACTCGAAGACAAAATGTTTTTCAATTCCTCTTCAGGGGTTTCCTCTGTCGGAGTATACGAACTTTCTAAATATTTTGGTAAATCATCTAAATCTTCAAAAACTTGAGAAATTTTTTTGATTTTTTCTGGTTTTAAAATCCAATAGTCTTTATTAGCTTTATCTTCTAAGTGGAAAAAACCAAAAAGATTTAAATCCTTTTTGCGACGAATTAATAAATAATTATCAAATAATTCATTTTGTTTTTTTCCTCTATAAAAAAGATTTAAATCCTTTTTGCGACGAATTAATAAATAATTATCAAATAATTCAATTTTGTTTTTTTCCTCTAATAAGATTTTTTGAGCAATATCAGACGTTATAAAAGTTTCCCATTTGATAGTTTCAATTGGATAACAAAAAAGAGGCAACGTTTTTTCTATAAAAAAAGGATTTTTAAATGGTTGAAACCGAATAAAAACATATTGCACTGCAGAAAACGCAAAAATAAATAAACTTATTACAAGTCCACGATCTAATTCAATAGAACGCAATTTTTTATTTATTTTGGCACGATGAATATAGATAGCAAGATCAAATTTTTGCAAAAATAATGTACGTAATTCATCATCTCTCAAGACATTTAACCAACCTAGAATATACCATCCAGGTAAAAAATAATAAATAATTCCTTTTATTATATTGTTACAAAACAATTTAATAGTTTTTAATTTTTCTTTATTTTTTAAAGACTCGAAATCAAACAAAGGTTTAAATTGATTTCGTAAACTCCATATATTATCAAATTTTTTAGAATATTTTTCATAAAAATATTCTTTTAAAGAAATACTATTGAGTTTTAGAATTTCTTCTGGGGAACGTTTAGAAGTAATCATACTTCTAAAACGTTCCATTTTAGGATACTTAGCTCCCATAGGCTGTCCTCCTAAGCCGTGAACATTTTAGAATATAATAATTTGATTTTATATAAAAAACACATTGAACCCGCTGCTTTTTGTTTTATATTTTCAAATACAGGCCGGGTATTCTTATCTTCAACATTAATATAGTACTTTTTTTTTTAATTATAAAAATAATAAAAATAAAACTCAAAAAAAAATACTGTTTTATTTATTTGTTATTTCATTTTCGTCACCTTCAACATTTTTTATAATAGGTTCAACATCAATTGTAATAAAATCTTCTTTAATTTCAGTTGACTTTTCAGGTTGTTTTGGTACTATATAAAATTCCATTGCTGGTACTTTAAAATAATCTTCTTCAGTAACTTTTTTGAATTTTTGAATAAAAGGCAATGGTTTAACTTTTAATTTTTTTGGAAGTAATTTATCATCACCTGTGAATAGGTCTAAAAACCGATATATTAATTTCCAAAACTTAGATTTTTGACGACTTTGTACTTTAACGAGACGACGTAAACGTTCTTCTTGAGCAGGTGTTAAACTATGACGTTCTCTAAAAGCAATACGGCCCGCTTCTTTTGTCCCTGATTCTTTATATAAAATTATTGTTTCTGCAATCGCTTGTTTTAAAAAGAATCGTGATACAATAAGATCAATTAAACCGTGATGTAATAAATATTCTGATGTTTGAAAATCTTTTGGTAATTGTTCTTGAAGTGTTTGTTGAATCACTCGTCGACCAGCAAATCCAATCAATGCTCTAGGTTCTGCAAAAATTAAATCACCTAACATAGCAAAACTTGCTGTAACACCTCCAGTAGTAGGAGAAGTTAAAACTGAAATGTATAAAAGTTTTGCTATATTTTGGTGAACATTAAGAGCTGCTGAAATCTTAGCCATTTGCATTAAACTAAAAATTCCTTCTTGCATACGAGCACCACCAGATGCACAGAATATCACTACCGGTAATCCTTGCTCAGTAGCATATTCAATTAAACGAGTAATTTTTTCCCCAACAACAGAACCCATACTACCTCCCATGAAAGTAAAATCCATAATCGCAACAGCAACAGGGATTCCTTCAATTAAACCTGTTCCTGTTTGCACGGCATCCTGAAATCCTGTACTTTCTTGAGATTCTATTAAACGTTCAGTATACGGCTTTTGATCTTCAAATTCTAAAGGATCACAAGATGAAATAGTTTCATTTAATGGAACCCAAGTTCCAGCATCAATAAAACGATTAATTCGCTCAAAACTATGCATATGTAAATGAGTACCACATCCAAAACAAACACTTTTATTGTTTTGCAAATGTTTAACATATAATATAACTCCACAATTTTCACATCTAATCCATAGATGAGCATTAACTTTTGGACCGCGAGGTTGCGGTGTTAGAGCTAACTCTAAACCAGTTTGCTCTTCAAACCATGAAAATACTGCCATAATATTGAACCTCTCTCTTCCGAGTATGTAGATTTAGTTTTTGGTTGATCTCTTTTTTTTTTTTGAGACCAACTTTAATATAGTGATTTTTTTTATTTTTTTGTTAAATATAAAATACGAACTTTGCCGTATTTCTAGGCCTTACCGGACTCGAACCGATGACCCGCTGCTTGTAAGGCAGCCGCTCTGCCAACTGAGCTAAAAGCCTGCCTTGTTATTAATATTAATATATAGTTTATTTTATAAATAAACCATCATTTTTAATTAGACAGCATTTTGTTTCTTCTTTTCAATTTTTTTTACATCTTTTTTATTTTCAATTTTTTTTACATCTTTTTTATTTTCAATTTTCTTTATATCTTTTTTATTTTTGTTTTTAAATTGTTTATATTGTTTTTCAATTATCTTTGCAACTTTTTTTAAATTTTTAAAATATGGGTTTATTTTTTTATCAATTTTTTGAAATTCTTCATTAATCGGTAATCTTGAAAAAACATGTGCTCCTGCTGGAATCATTTGCCCGACGATAACATTTTCATGTAATCCAGATAAAAAATCCGTTTTTTTCTCTAAAACACTCTGCACTAAAACGCGACTAACTTCTTGAAAACTCGCTGCCAATAAAAAACTTTCTGAATACAATACACTTTTTGTAATACCTAGAACAATTGGGTCATAAATTGCAGGTGTTTGTTTATTTTTTATTAATCTATTATTAACTCGTTGTAGAGTTTTAAAATAAACAATTTCTCCAGGTAAAAATCCGCTAGAGCCGCTTGATAAAACCCTCACACGAGCTGTCATCTCCCGAACAATAATTTCAAAATGTTTTTCAGAAATAGAAACACCTTGATTTAAATAAGCCTCGTTAATATTAAAAACAATAAAATTTTGTATTTTTAGAATAGTTCTTTTACTTACAAGTTCGAAATTATTAATTTGTTCTTTTTGCAAAGGTATTATTGATAAATGAGTTTGTTGCTTTTCATTAAAAAACTCTAAAAAATCTAAGAAACTGTTCTGTAATTTTTGATGAATATTCAAAGAATTCTCTTCTCCTCGTACATTTCTTGCTTCAAAAAGTTGTTCAATTTTCGGAATACCTTGAACAATATCTTGTGTTTGAAATTTTCGCGATCTTAAGGTTAAAAGCAGTCTATTTTTTAAAATTACATCATTATCAAAAACATGAATAAAGCTACCTGTAGCTGTTAAATGTGGAAACCCATAACGAATAGAACACCAATCTTTGTTTATTTGCACAATTTTTCCATTAATTGGCGATGCAAAATTATTTGAAATTATTTGACCATGTTTAAAACATTGTCCTATATTTTTTGTTTCTACGTTTAATGCTAGAATGTTATTTTTGTTTAAATTACTCCAATAAGTTTGATTTATTGTTCGAGTGTAACGAGTTAGATCACCTTTTATTTTAGATATTTTAAATCCTGTAGCGATTTTTATTAATGGAAGAACCCATTCATTTTGAAATGTTTGAAATTTTAAATTTTGACAATTAAGAGAAAAAGGCACTTCTGGAAATAATGTATAACAGAGAAGCTGAAATTTTTCACGTTTAAAAACTTTTACTTTTTCTATTTTTCTGTTCTCTTTTAAATTTAAAACTTTTAGATATTGATACACTTCCGGAACAAAAATATTATAAAATTTTTTTAAAATTTTATTAGTATTTAATTTTAATTGAAAATTAAATAAATTTTTCGGAGATTGCCACCCAAAAATTAACTTAAATTGGATTGCAAATAGTTTATCAATATTTTCATTTGGAAAATTCAAAGAAATATTTTGTTTTAGAAAAGAAGGTGATATTTTTTTTTCGTCATTTTGAAATTTATAATTTTTATAAAAAACGGAAGCCCAGTGTTTTTGAAAATTTATATTAAAAGGCAATGGTTTTTGATGAATTTTTTCAATTATACAGATATAAAATAAAGATTTTTTTTTTTCTTTTTTTATTAAATTTCTATGCTTTTTTATAACTGGATTTAATTTTAATTTTCGTTTTTTTAATTTATAAAAAATTAAAGCTTTATCTATATGTTTAAGTAGATCATTTTTAATTTTAGTTTTAGGTTGTATACAATTAGTTATATACCAACACTTATTAATATCTAAAAAATTTTTTTTATTATACCAATATAACTTGTAATTTTGAATTGTTTTGTTTTTCTTAATAGTTTTTTGTTTCAAAAAATGAAGTTTTTTAACTGAAATATACTCTACTGTTATAGCTTGATTTTCAAAACTCAAATGCGATGTAAAGTTATTTTTTAATAAGATAAATTTTCGCAATGATTTATTAAAATTAGAAAAATATAATTTGTTTTTCTTTGGTAAAGATAAAAACATCCAATTTTTTTTGCAATAAAACAAATTTTTATTGTTAATTTTATTAATATTAGTATCGTTTAAAATTACATTTAAATTATAGAATACAATTTGACCTATAAATGTACTATAATTTCTTAAATAATTATAAAAAAATTTAGTTGTTTTATTTGATTGTAGCTGAATAAGAGGATTTTTTATAAAAATAGATGGCTTTTTAAAAAAAGATTTTTTATTTTTTAAATTTAATGCAATTTTGTAAATTCCAAATTTCATAACGAACTGTGGAATTGAATTTATACATAATACAATTGAAGATTTAAAAAATTTGCCAGATTTTAATGCTTTTCTCTTAATTTTTGTTAAATAAATTACGTTTATAGTTAACAAACTATTTAAAGCATAAAAAGAATGTGGAACATAAAAAATATTTCCAAAATAAGGTTCTTTTATTTTAGTTTGATCTAATAAGTTTAATTGAATTTGTTTTACTTCTTTTTTTGAACCTTTTTTTATTTTTGCTGGCTTTAGTTTTTCTTTATTAAATAGTGAAAAATCTCCTTTAACGTATTTTACTGAAATACAAATAAAACTTAATTTTTGTATGGCCCATTTTTCTGAGTACCAAAAAAGCTTAAAGTTTTGTTGGTTTTTTAAACTATTAAATTTCCAAAAAAACAATGTTTCTTTTTTTCCATACCAAGTAGAAGAGTAGGTGTTTTTGTGAAAACGTATTAAATTAATAGGCAAACTTAAAGCAGGTTTTTCAAAAATAACTTGTGATTTTAATTTTTTTATTTTTGTGTAAAAAGAAATATAAAAATTTATTTGAAAAAGAGGGCTCTGCAAAGAAAGTAAATCACCTATTTGCACAAAACTCTTTATAGGGTATAATTCCCGTTGATTTTTTGTAGAAAAAACCCAAAAACTGCCAACTTTTTTTAAAAAATTGATTGTTTTAATTCTCGGAGCAATAGTATTTAAAGGGAATTTAAAGTACATTCCTAAATCTAGTTGCATTTCATGAGTGGTTATACTATCAAATTGAATTTCACCATCTGTTTGCGATTGAATTGGGTGCAAAGAGACACCTTGTTTTTTTGCTTGAAGTTGAATGGTTTGAGCAATAATGGTATTTTCATAAACATTCTCACCTTGTCGCACAAGTAAAAGACTTCCAGGAGGTAAATCATCCTCTTGAAGAATAAAAAACGGTTTATTATCCTTATCTTTTTTTATTTCTAAAATAACTCTATTTGGATTGATATTAATATATTTAATAATATAGGCTATTTTACCGTGCGTAGTTCTAACAAAATGACCTGCCAATTTTTCCGGAAAATTTATGAATCCAGGTGCTGGTGCTTCATGTGTTTTAATTGACTCCTCTGCAAAAACACCAACCCCCCCAGTATGAAAAGTTCGCATTGTTAATTGTGTACCAGGTTCTCCAATTGATTGAGCTGCAACAATGCCAATAGCTTCACCAATAGCAACTAGTTCTCCTTTTGTCAAATCCCATCCATAACATAATTGACATACTGATTTATATGCTTGACAAGTAAGCGGCGATCTTATATATATTTCTTTTTGATTTTGGATAATTTGACGAGCAAGTGTTAAAGATATAATTTTATTTTCTTTAAAAAAAGTTGTTTTTCTTTTCTTTAAATTTATTTTAGTGTTAGAAAAAAAATAAGGAAAATAATTATTAATCTTTTCTTCTTTAAAATTTTTTTTATTTAGTTTTTTAGCTAAAACACGCCCAATTAAAAATATTTCGTTTTTTGGATTTTTAATTAAAACTCCTGTGTTAGTATGACAATCCATACTTGAAATAACCAGATGCTGCACTGCATCAACTAGTCGACGAGTAAGATACCCAGAAGTTGCTGTTCGGAGAGCCGTATCAACTAATCCCTTTCTAGCGCCATAACACGATATTATGTATTCAGTTAGCGTGATACCTTCGCGAAAATTGCTTTGAATAGGGTAATTTACAATATTTCCTAGTGGATCTGCCATTAATCCACGCATCCCTACTAATTGTCGAGCTTGTGATATATTACCTCGAGCACCAGAAAACGTCATCATTGCTAATGAGTTTAAAGGGATTTTATATTTAAAATTTTCTGTTATATCTTCTCTTATAGATTCGTTAGTTGCATTCCATAAATCAATAATTTGTTGCGACTTTTCGATAAAAGTTATTTTTCCAGATAAATTTGCTTCGTCTGCTGACTTAATTATAAAATTTGTTTTTATTAAAAGCTTTTTCTTTTCTTTTGGAATTTTTAAATCATCTACCCCTAACGAAATACCCGCTTGAGTCGCTTGTGTAAATCCAAAAAGCTTTAGATTTTCTAAAAAATCTAATGTAGGTTTTTCCCCATACTCAAATAATAATAACGCTATTAATTTTTTAAGATTTCCTTTGTCAAAAGGACCATTGAAAAAAACAGATTTCTGTTTTTTTTCTCTAAGTTTCTTTAATATATAATTATTCATTATTTCAAAAATTAGCTATTATTTTACTAGTTAAGAAAAATTTAAAATTCTATTATGATTTTAAAATTTTAAGGTTTCTATGATGAAAAAAAATACGACCAGGTGTTGTACGAATAAAACTAAAAGTTTTAAGATTTTCGTAACGATCTGATCTTATTAAGAAACTATTTTCAAAACAATCTAAATGACATTCTATAGGAAATTCAGAAAGCGAAGCGTCTTCTTTTTCAACAACGTTTTGAAAAAAAGAAATCCAATTTATCCATATAGGGGTATGAATATAAAGTTCTCCTTTTTTAAAAGCAGAGTAAACGTTTTGAAAATTAGAAAAATGTTTTGGCGTTAATTGCATTAAAATTCTTTGAAATTTTTTTAAACTCTTTTTTAGATCTTGATGAATAATCAATAAATCTGAATAAGTTTTTGATAATAATGAACAAGCTGAAGCTGTCAAATAATAAGAACCTAGCACCATATCCTGAGCAGGTAAAATCATTGGATCTCCCAAAGCCGGAGCTAATAAATTATTTCTCGACCATATTAAATTAAGAGCTTCAATGCGTGCTAGTAATGATAAAGGAACATGAACTGCCATCTGATCTCCATCAAAGTCGGCATTAAAGGCTGGACAAACCAGTGGATGTAATAAAATAGCTTTTCCTAAAACAACTTTTGGAAAAAAAGCTTGAATTCCGAGACGATGCAATGTAGGAGCTCTATTTAAAAGTATTGGATGTCCTTTAACTATTTGTTTTAAAACTGGATATAATTTATCTTGATGCTCCGCAATTAAACCTTTTGCTGAAGTTGTTTTAACTACAATATTATGTTTCTTTAATTTTTGAATAATAAATGGTTGAAATAATTCAATTGCCATTTCTAATGGTAACCCGCATTCATTAATTTTTAATGTTGGCCCAACAATAATAACCGAACGCCCTGAATAGTCAACACGTTTACCTAATAAATGTTGACGAAAACGTCCTTCTTTTCCTTTTAAATTATCTAATAAAGATTTTACATTTTTTTCTGGATTTGTAAAATCTGCATCTTCTTGATTTTTATCTGAAACCACATTCCCAGTTTGAATTAAACCATCGACAGTTTCCTGAAGATAACGCAAATTAAAACACCAATATTCCCAATAAGTATCTAAAGCAGAATCAAAAATAGCCAATTTCTTTGTGTCTTTAATATTGCTAATACCGTCGCCACTATTGCCGCCAGTATTGTCGTCATTATCATCACCATCTTCGTCATCATTACTATCGCCATCACTTTCACCACTACTATTGTTATTACCATTGTTATTGTCGTCGTAATGATCCTCGTCGTCATAGCTAGTGTCATTATTATTGTTATTATTTCTATAGTAATCAGGGTCGACGCCATTAGTTTTATAATAAGCGGGGCCTATTGCACTATTTTTATCAAATTGGCCAGGACGCACTACACCATTATTACCAGGGCCTGCAGGGACAACGCCATTATTATTATGGCCTGGGCCAACGCCATTATTATTATGGCCTGGGCCAACGCCATTATTATTATAGCCTGGGCCAACACCATTATTATTGTAATTACCAGAACCGGTGCCATTATTATTGTTATTACTAGGGCCGGCACCATTATTATTGTAATTGCCTTCGGCATTGTTATTAATATTATTGTCTATAGTCATAATTTTAAAAAATCTTTTTTTATTTCTTTTTAATATTTTTTGATAAAGGACATTAAGATCCGATAATACAAAGCGCCCTTCTATATTTGTAGATGGGCGTAGATCTGGAGGCAGCACAGGCAAACAATTTAAAACCATCCATGCAGGTTGCATCAAATTTGAATACATTTTACGGAAAAAAAGAAGCCTGCGCAAAAAAGTTTTTCTTAATCGTTTTAAACGATTCCACACTATTTGAATATTATCTTCCTCTTCTCCCTCACTTTCAATATTCTGAAATTCTTGAAAGTTTTCTTTTATAAAATCAAGCATTAATGATGTTTTTGTATATTCAACTTCTAATTGTTTTTGAAAAAGTTTTGGATCATAATGTGATAATATTGTTTCAATAACAAAACCACCTGTTTTAATTGGATAAAATTGAATTTTATTTTTAAATTTCTCTCGAGAAATATTATAATCTTTTATTTTTTTTGTAAAACAATAATATGGAATAAAATATTGATTAGAAGATGGAACTACCCAAACATATTTTAAAAATTTTCGAAAATTTTTAATTTTATCCCAAGTCATATCATAATCTATTCCATATAAAAGTAAATCATCGGGCTCTTCTTTAATTTTATAAATATTTTTTAAGAATATAATACATTCTTTAATATTTTTTTTTGTTTTAAAGAAATTTTTTTTATATTTTCGAAATAATTTTGGAATTTTATTAGTAATTTTAGTTAATAACGAATCGTTTATTTTTGCTAGAGATTTGCTTGAAATATAATTATTATTATTTTTTAGCAATGTTGTAGATTTTGAGAATATATAATACCAAGGAATAAAATTAAAAAAATTTGTAGAAAAATAACAAAATTCCGCAGTATTTATTATATTTTCTATACGCCCATTAGACCAATTTAAACTAATCACAAAAGGAGAAGGCATCGAAGAAGCGTATAATGAATGTACAACGGGTTGTTGTAATTTAATGTAGCCGAATCGATAGCGGCGCACTTGTGATCGAGTATATTTTACACCGCAAATTTCACAAAATCCTCTTTTCTTTTTTTTTATAGATATTTTCCCACAAGCACAAGTATGATCTTCTATAGGACCAAAAACGCGTTGACAGAAAAGGCCGCCCATTGTCGGCTCTAACGTTTTTTTATTAATTGTACCTAATTTAGTAATTTCTCCAACACGAATGCCATTAAACAAAGAACGTTCCCCCCATTCTTGAATTTCGCTGGGCGACGCTAATCCAATTTTTATTTGTTTAATGTCTCTAAATAAAATTTTTTTCATAATATGATAACGGTTTTGTTTATATGAATAAAAAGAAATTTTTATAGTATCTGTTTATCTATATCATTTAAATCCATTAAACTAAGTTTTTTTGATATTGAAGAAGAGTTATAAAACTCTAAATTAATGCAAAGCGCTTGAATTTCGCGGAGTAATAATTTTATACTTTCTGGTCGTTTTATTATAACAGGCTTATTTGAAATAATTCGCAAAGCAACGCTATTCCGACCATCAATATCATCAGATTTTAAAGTCAATAACTCTTGTAAAGTATAGGCAGCCCCATATGCTTGCAAAGCCCAAACTTCCATTTCCCCTAATCGCTGTCCTCCGCGCAGTGCTCGCCCTTTTACAGGTTGTTGAGTTAGAACAGAATAAGGGCCAGTGGCTCGAGCGTGAATTTTGTCATCTACCATATGAATCAATTTTAAGATGTAAGTATACCCAACCGTCACAGGCTGTTCAAAAGCTATACCTGTACGACCATCAAAAATTTTAATTTTTCCTGGGTGTTGTGGATTAAATAACCATGATTTTTTTGTTTTTAATGAAGCTTTGTATAATTTGGAATAAACAAAGCTTCTAGACGCCTCTATTCCAAAAGTTTCATCAAATAAATTCACATAAAAAGATTCTTTAAGATATTTTCCCGCCAATCCTAATAAACATTCCAAAATTTGACCTACGTTCATTCGAGAAGGTATTCCTAACGGATTTAAAACAATATCAATAGGAGTTCCATCAGGAAGATACGGCATATCTCTAGAGGACAATATTTTAGAAACTACACCTTTGTTACCGTGGCGCCCAGCTACTTTATCACCAACTTGTATTTTTCGTCGTTGTAATAGTGATATTCTTACGCTTAAAATTGAATTTTCTGGTACTAAAGAAAGAAAATCTGTATTTTTCGGAGGTAAAATCTCAACATCAACAACAATACCTTCAACCCCCTTAGGAACTCGAAAACTTGTATTTTTAATAGGTGGTTTTTTTTTTTTCAAAACAGCAACGTTATAAAATTTTTCATAAAGCGCAGATATCCCCTTCAATTCTGTGCTGCAAATTTTTCCTACTAAAAAATCGCCTTCTTTTACCCAAGCTCCTTTTTTAACAATTCCACGTGAGTCTAGTTTTAATAATCGTGCTATCTCCTTTTTCGATTTTACTGGTAGATCTTTTGTTATTTTTTCTAAACCTGTTTCTGTTTTTTCTATTTCTGTTTGATAAAAATCAACATGCAATGATGTAAACACATCATTAGACACTAAATTTTCACTAATTAAAACAGCATCTTCAAAATTATAACCTTCCCATGGTAAATAAGCTACAAAAACATTTTTTCCAATAGCTAAATTTCCTTTAAGGCTAGCACCACCATCTGTTATTATATCCGAAGTTTTTACCCAATTTTTTTCACGCACGTGTGGTCGTTGAATAGTACATATACTTTGATTAGTTCGTTTAAAAATTTCGAAATTATAAGTTTTATAGTTAGTATTATATTTTCTTGAAATATAAAAAAATTTTCTATTATTTTTTATGTTGCTTTGTGTTAATAAAGGATTTGAAAACATTGATTGAAGTTTTTCTAAAGCTATATTATACTTTTTTTTATCAAATAATGAAAATTTTAATCTTTCATGAGAATAAAAAAATGGATTAGCATTTTTAAAATTTATATTTAAATGAAAAAAATTACGTTGAGTTTTCCGTAAAACATAGAAAAATTCAATAAAAAAATACAAATTAGTAGAACTAAGAATTGTATTATATTTTATACATTTTAATTTAGAAAACGTTAAAAATTTTCTAACAAATAAAGAATATTCTATTTTTTTTGGTTGATAAACTTGAACAGAGTCAGATAAAACTTGAGTAATAAAACCACTTTTTTGTGTTTGCAAAATATGACCGAGATCTGCTATAACCCGCGCCTCTAAACCGGTTTTAACTAATGCTGCTTCAGGCGATATTAATGCAACAGCTTGTCGTTGCATGTTTGATCCCATGAGAGCACGATTTGCATCATCATGTTCTAAAAATGGAATAAGACTCGTTGCTAAAGAAATCATTTGTAAGCTTGAAATAGCTTGAGCCGTAATTTCATTCAATACAGTATAATCAAAATTAGAAAATCTTCGTACAGGTAATTTTATAACAGGTAAACACTTCCATTTCGAAATCATAAGATCCGCAGGAATTAGAACATGAGATAATTCATCTTCAGAATTTAATAAAAGAACATTGTCATAAGTTTGAACTTGACCTTTAAAAACTTTGTAATATGGAGTTATAATCTTTCCGTTATAAGTTTTTTGTGCGAAAATTGTAAAAGAAAGTACTAATCCAGCATTTTCTCCTTCCGGAGTTTCTATTGGACAAAACCTGCCATAATATGTTGGATGAATACTACGAATTTGTATTGAAGCTTGTTGACTAGTTACTCCTCCTGGCCCTAACAATGTGATACGCCGTTTGTGAGTTATTTCTGATAATGGATTAGTTTCGTCTAAATACTGTGACAACGTTCCCCCAACAAAAAAATCTTGTAATGTTGTTGTTACAGAATTTGCCAAGGAATTCTTATATTTTTTCCAGAAATTATTCACAATAATTTCTGAAATTATTGGATCATAAAAAAATTCTCTATTTTTTTTACTTTTTTTTAATATTTTTGCTCCTAAATCACTAAATTTGCTTTCAAGTAATAATTTAAAATCTTTTATAGCATTTGTTAATTCCTGATATAAAAAGTCACCACAGCTGTTAACTTTTTTATTGTTTAAATTGTCAATATCGTCTTCTAATTCATAACCAAGCATAAAATTAATTGTTTTTTGCGTTAAAACAAAAAAATCTTGATTTGTTAACTGTAAATTATGATAAGAAAAAGGTACATTTAATTTTTTTATGAATTGACTTCGACCTAGATGGCCTAAGTATTTATTTTCAGAATTCCAAGCAATTTGCCAAAAAAATAAAAAAGCTTTTTCGTCTGTTATTTTTTGGCGCTGTTTTTCAATTGGAGAATTATATTCTAAATAATGTGCATGTAAATATCTGCAAGCTTCAAGAGAAGTTCGTGGATGAGATGATAATCCAGCATTCATTAAAATTACATCATGTCGTGTCCAATTCTCTTTATTTGTTGTTGTTAAAGAGGGAACAATACTTAAATACAAAATTTCAGAATGTTGAATATGTTTAAATATCGAATTAACCTCAAAACCTAATGCTTGTAAAAAAACTAAATAAGATACTTTAGTTGTAAATATTTTTGTTGTAATCCATAACCTCCAATTTGAATCACAATTAATAGTTATCCAACCTCCTTTATCAGGAACCACTCGTACTTCAGGAAGTTTTTGAATACCTTGAGTTGTAACTGTATTATTAAATAATTTATAAACTCCAGGAGGGCGTACTAGTTGATTCATAGCTACGCGTGGAATACCATTAATTATAAAATGCCCTGATTTTGTTATAAAAGGAAACAATCCCAAATTAATCCAATTAATAACAGCCTCCGGATTGTTGTTAGTTTTCATTAATATGGGTACATAAATTGAACATCCATAAGTTTCATTTAATTTTATTGCTTGATTTAAAACATTTATTGGTTTTTTTATTTGTATATATTTACTAAAAAAATAAATTTTAAAAGAATAGAATATGTTTTTTATATGAATGGGATTTTCAATTTCTAATGCTGAAATAATATCAACTTTTAAAAAATGTTTAAAACTTAATTGTTGTGTTTTTAATAAATTAGGTACTTTTGCTATAATATTAGTCTTCTTCTTTTTATTTATTGCTTTTAAATAAAAATAAAGTAATGGATTTAAAATATCGTTAAAAAACAATGAATTTTTTTTCAATTGAAGTTCAATTGATTTTTTAAGAAGATTTAACGATAATTTTTTATTATAAATAATGTTCATATTTTTGTAATTTTTATTTATTTGTAATATTTATTTATTTAATTTATATAATCTAAATTTATTAATAAATATTCTTAATATAGTGCTTAATTTTTTAATAATCTTTATGTATTTTGTACTTCTTTATTTTTTTTTTTAATTTTTGTTTTTTAACTTAAATTTTATTTCTAATAATTTAATAACATTTTAATTTTATTTAAAAATTAAAAGGCGGCACTCAGACTTGAACTGAGGAAGTCAAGGATTTGCAATCCTACGCCTTACCAACTTGGCTATACCGCCTTTAATTTTAAAAGAATATGAAAAAAATAAACAATTACATAAAATTTATATATTTTTTTCTAATATCTTCCTAATTCTACTATACTAATGACAATTTTATCTACAAGACCATAAAATCTCGCATCCAGTGCTGACATATAAACATCTCGATCCAAATCAGCACTTACTTTATTTAATGGTTGGCCTGTACAATCAGAAAAAAGAATACCGATTTGTTGTCTAACGCGTCGAACCTCTCTGGCTTCCGCATACATTTCTCGACCCTGGCCCGTATCGTCAGATTCTGGTTGATGTAACATAATACGAGCATGAGGCAAAGCAACACGCTCCCCCCGCTCTCCCCCAGTTAAAACTAAAGCAGCCGTAGAAGCAGCAACACCAGCACAAATTGTCGTGACTTTTGCTTCAACGAAGTTTATAGCATCATAAACACCTAAACCACAAATTGCAGAACCCCCGAGTGAATTTATATAAAGAAACATATCGAAAGTCGGATCTTCCTCGCTTAGGTACATTATAAGACCTATTAACTGATTAGCTAATTCTTCTTGTAATTCGTGGCATAAAAATAGAACCCGCTCCCGATACAAAAACTGATAAAGATCTATCCACTCGATCTCTTCCTCTTCCTCTTCTTCTTCCTCTTCTTCGATCTCGTCGTCGCCCTCTTTCTTTTTCATTTCCTTTTCCTTTTTCTTTTTTTTTTTCTTTCTTTCAAGTCTTTCAAACATGTTGTCACCATCCTCTTCGTCTTCTTCATCGTCATCGTCGTCTAAATCTATATCTATATACGGGACCTTTGGTACACCAACAGGCATCTGCATTTTGCTACCAACTTGATTTCCTCACACCTGGTAATAAACCTTTTAATGCGTATTCTCTTAATACATTTCGAGATACTTGAAAACTTCTAATAAAACTTTTTGGCCGCCCAGTAACACTACATCGATTATGTAATCGAGTAGGAGCGCTGTTTCGTGGAAGATTTTGCAATTTTAAATGCAATTTTATTTTATCGTCAAGAGTACTAGTGCTAGTAAATTTTGTACGTTTTAAAAGATCTTTAATAGCGAGTCTTTTTTTTAAATATTTTTGAACTAACCAATAACGTTTTTTCTCACGCTCAATTAAACTTTTTTTTGACAATTTGATAGCCTCCAAAGTTTATTTATTATGATGAAAATTTTGAATAAACAATCTAAAAACAAATAAATTAAAAAATTTTGTAAATCTTTATATTTTAGTTAGAATAAAAATTAAAGAAATTTTGATATATTTTGTGTTTTTATTAAAAAAAGTAATATAAAAATAAGCCTTTGTGACGGAATTGGTATACGTGTCAGTTTTAGGAACTGATGTCTTTAATGACATGTCGGTTCAAATCCGACCAAAGGCAATTGACTCTCTTTATAAGTAAAAAAAGCTGCATCCAGTCGGACTCGAACCAACGGATACCGCATTATGAGTGCGGCGCATTAACCACTCTGCCATGGATGCAATACAAAAGACTTTAAGCTGCGAGATGCGGGACTGACGGGGCTCGAACCCGCAACTTCCGCCGTGACAAGGCGGTGCTCTAAACCTATTGAACTACAGTCCCTCTAGTTCCAATCGGAATTATACCTACTACTGGAATTGAACCAGTGACAATCCGCGTATGAGACGGATACTCTAACCAACTGAGTTAAGTAGGTTTCTATAATTAGATATTTGAAATATCCAAAATTTTTTTTTTAAATTTCAGTCTTTTTTGATGTTAAAAAATCTTTTATTAAATGATTTAAACAATTTTTTAAAATATTTTGCACTTCTTCTGTAAAAACATTAGTAGATTTTAAAATTTCCCCATATTTAGGTTGAGTAGTAACTAAATTTTGTCTTAGTTTAATTAAAAAATCATAAACACGCTCTACTGGAATTTCATCTAAATAGCCGTTTGTGCCGGCAAAAATGCTTGCAATTTGGTCGCCTAAATTTAAAGGGGAATTTTGTGGTTGTTTTAATATCTCGCGTAACCGTTGACCCCGAGCTAATTGATTTTGTGTTATTTGATCTAAATCAGAAGCAAATTGTGAAAAAGCTTCTAACTCAGAAAATTGTGCTAATTCTAGTTTTAATTTACCAGCAACTTGTTTCATTGATTTTGGTTGCGCCGCAGAGCCAACTCTTGAAACAGATAGGCCAATATTAATGGCAGGGCGCACATTTGCATTAAAAATTTCTGAAGACAAAAAAATTTGTCCATCAGTTATTGAAATTACATTAGTTGGAATATAAGCTGAAACATCACCTTCTTGGGTTTCTACTATGGGAAGTGCTGTCATACTTCCTCCCCCTAACTTATCACAAAGTTTAGCCGATCGTTCTAAAAGACGAGAATGCAGATAAAAAATATCCCCAGGGTATGCCTCACGACCTGGTGGTCGTTTTAATAATAAAGATATTTCACGATAGGCTTGAGCTTGTTTTGTTAAATCATCATAAATTATAAGAGTATGGTGCCCTTTATACATAAAAAATTCTGCTAAAGAAGCACCGGTAAAAGGAGCTAAATATTGTAAAGATGCTGTAGAATTAGCAGAAGCTGCAACAATGATTGTATATTCAAGAGCGCCTTTTTTTTGCAAAATATTAACCACTTGTGCTATAGAAGAAGCTTTTTGACCTACAGCAACATAAATACAAATTAGATTTTTACCTCTTTGATTCAGGATAGTATCTACTCCAATTGCAGTCTTACCTGTTTGACGATCTCCAATAATTAATTCACGTTGGCCTTTGCCAATAGGAATCAGAGAATCAATAGCTAAAATTCCTGTTTCTAACGATTCACAAACTGAACGGCGAGAAATAATACCGGGGGCGGAAGACTCTATTAATCGACTAACAGAACTTTGAATTTTACCTTTTTCATCTATGGGTTCTGCTAAAGCGTTGACAACACGACCTAAAAAATTCTCCCCAACGGGAATTTGAGCAAGCTTCCCAGTTGCATGAACAATACTACCTTCTTCTATATTAAGACTTTCTCCTAAAAGTATGGCACCTACGTTTTTAGTTTCTAAATTTAAAGCAATACCAAGAGTCCCATCCTGAAATTCTAATAATTCTCCTACCATTACATTATCAAGACCATAAATTCGGACAATACCATCACCGATTTGAAAAACAACTCCAACGTTAGCTAACTTAAAGTTTCGTTGAGATTGTTGAATCTGCCTTTTAATAATATTCATTATTTCATCTGGTTGTAGTTTCATAATAAAACAAAAATTAGCCTTAAATATTAGTATATTTTATTTTTTTTTATAATTAACAAAAAGCCCAATTTTGAAATTGTTTAAACTCTTCTGATTCGAATAATTTAATAATTTTTTTAGTTTTTTATTAATTTTATTTAATGAAAAATCAACTAAAAATTCAGTAAATTTTTTTTGAATTTTTTTTTCCTCTATATGAAAAATTTCTTCCTGAATTTTTTTTAATTGTTTATTTTTTTCGAAAAAATCAAACTGAATTTTTTCTTTTTCTTTTTTTATTAGAAATAACGTTTGTTTTCTAATATTTTTAATTTCAGTTTTTGCCTCATTCAATTGAATTGTAGCTTGATTAAAAAGTTTATGTCTTTCTAAAAGAAGTTGTTCTATTTGTTTAAAGTTGAAAAAAACATTTTCTTTTCTATTTATAAGAACTTTTTTTAGCGTATTGCCTAAATAAACAACTAAAATAATTAATACTAGCGCTATATTTAAGACATTTGTTTCAATTAAGTTAACTTTACATCCTAAATAATCATTAAGAAAAAAAAAAAGCAGATTTTTATTCATAATTTATAACAAACTTTTTTATACTTAATTAAAAAATAAATGGGTTTGCGAATAAAATAGCCAATGCGACAACAAGACCATAAATTGTCAACGATTCCATAAAAGCAAAACTTAAAAGTAAAGCACTTCGGATCTTATCTTCAGCTTCTGGCTGACGAGCAATACCTTCTAACGCGTAACCTGCAGCATTTCCTTGTCCAATACCAGGACCTATAGCAGCAATACCAACGGCAAGACCTGCAGCAATAACACTAGCAGCAGCAACGATTGAATCCATAATTTTATTACCTCCATTAAAAATTAAATTTAAATAAGACGAAAAAAAAACATTCAATTTAATAACAATTATATTAAATAGAAAAGTTAAAAAAAAAAAATAATTAATTAAAAAATTAGATATACTTTTTAATATTTTATGATTTATGATCCTCTAAAGCTTCACCAATATAAGCTCCTGCTAATGTAGCAAAAACTAAAGCTTGAACTGCACTAGTAAATAAACTAAGTAGCATTATCGGAACTGGAAAAACTAAAGGTATTAAATTAATTAATACACTTACGATAAGTTCGTCGGCTAAAATATTCCCAAAAAGCCGAAAACTTAAAGAAAGTGGTTTTGTAAAATCTTCTAAAATATTAATAGGTAATAAAAAAAGAGCAGGTGAAATATAACGTTTAAAATATGAAAACCCTTTTGCACGAATACCGGCATAAAAATACGCTAGCGATGTAAGAAAAGCCAAAGCGGCTGTGGTATTGATGTCATTGGTAGGGGCAGCTAATTCACCATTTGGAATTTCGATCAGACGCCAAGGCAAAAGCACTCCTGACCAATTAGAAATAAAAATAAATAAAAAAACGGTTCCCATAAAAGGAACCCATTTTAAAAACTCTTTTTCACCTATTTGTTTTCGTGTTAAATCTCGAATAAATTCGGTAATAAATTCAGTGAAGTTTTGCAAATTTTCTGGAATCATTTTTAATTTTCGATTGGCAATTATTGCAATTCCAAGAATTAAAATTATTACAAACCATGAAGTTACTAATACTTGACCATGCATCCAATATGGTCCAATATGCCAATACCAATGTTGTCCGACAGTAACTTTTGCAATATCAAATAAAAAGTTTTTCATAATTAACTTAAAAGCTTTAAAAATTTTATAATTATTCTTTAACAAAATTAGAAACAATTTCTATGCTTTTTCTCTTATATTTAAATTTTTTTTGAATTTTTTTTTGTGTTTTTAATTTGTTAAGTTTCATATGATTTTGTTGAACACTTAATAATTGTTGATTTTTTTTTTTAAACTCTTGACCAGAAAGTACTGCTTCCTTAAATTTAGAAAGAATAAATTGAACTGAAGTAACAGAATCATCATTCGATAGAATATACCAATCTACTAACGAAGGATCACAATTAGTATCAAGAAGTGTTATAGTTGCAATACCTAATCGTCGACATTCTTTAATGGCATTAATTTCTTCAGGCTGCCCTACAATTATTGCGACATCAGGCAACTTTTCCATATTTTCTAATCCAGATAAACTATTTTCTAGTTTGTATTTAGAACGAACTAGTTTAGCTGTTTCTTTTTTTCTCAAAAAATTCCATTGACCTAAATCTTCTGCTTTTCGAAGTTTTTTTAATTGCCATAAGGAAGAACGAATAGTTTTCCAATTAGTTAACATGCCTCCAAGCCAGCGTTGATCTACATAAAAACTATTGCATGCTTTTGCTGTTTCTTTTATTAAAAAAGCAAGATGTTTTTTTGTACCAATAAATAAAAATTTCTTATTTTGACTTGCACTTTTTTCTATAAATTTTAATAATTCATTTATTTGGTTATATGTTTGTACCAAATCTAAAATATGGCGTTTCTTTTTTTCGCCATAGATAAAAGATTTCATGCGCGGGTTCCATTCAGGAGGAAAATGTCCTAAATGTACACCATTTTTAAACATATCTTTTAATGTTATTTTTTCTTTTAACATACAATATTCTATGTAATTTAATTAATATTTTATTTTAATTTTTAATTATTTTTAATATATGATTTTATTATTAGCAATAATATTTTATAATTCAAATATTTGTTCATTTTAACAAATTTGAATATAGCCTACTATCGGACTTGAACCGATAACATTCGGTTTACAAAACCGATACTCTACCAATTGAGTTAAATAGGCCTTTATTTACATTTTTTTAATGTAGACATTTTTTAAGCACTTAACTAATGAGCTTAGTAGGGATCGAACCTACATTAGGAACTTAGAAGGTTCCTGTCCTATCCATTAGACGATAAGCTCTATGACAAAATCCATAAAAATTTTAATGCCTCAAATAATATACTTTTTTTGTTTATATTGTTATATACTATTATAAAGCAGGGAGAAATGACCGAGTGGTTGAAGGTAACGCATTGCTAATGCGTCGTATGATTAAACATACCGAGGGTTCGAATCCCTCTTTCTCCGTAGATATTACTTCAACTTCAAGCCCAGTAGGATTTGAACCTACGACAACATGCTCCGGAAACATGTACTCTAATCCACTGAGTTACGGGCTTATACAATTGCTAGCTTTTTGTAAGCTGCTAACTTCATTTATTTATTTTATATTTTTTTATGATACTCTGATTTTTCCACCAGCTTCTTCTAATTTTTGTTTTGCGGCGTCACACTCTTCTTTTGAAATTCCTTCTAATATTGTTTTTGGTAAATCAGTAATTGCTTCTTTTGCTTGTTTTAAATCTAAAGAGGTTAAATTACGTATTACTTTTAAAACCGGTACACGTTTATCATTAGGAACTTCTTCTAAAATAATATCAAAAATTGTTTTTTCTTGAACCTTTTCTTCTTCTTTTGTAATTTCTGGTAAAGCAGCGTAGCCTCCAATTATAGGTTGTATTGACGCATCTACGCCAAAGGTTTCTTCTATTTGTGCTACCAATTCACTTGCTTCTAATAAAGTAAGTTCTTTTAATTTTTCTAAAATTTGATTTGTTCTTATAGACATAACTAAATTATCTCCTAAATTTAAATTATATGTTTTAATGAATTTTGTTGTATTTTTTTAAGTAAATTAAATGTTAGCTTATGTCGTTTTTACTAACGTTTTGAATATTGAATAGCTTTGCGGGCTTTTCTTAATCCATATTTTCGACGTTCTTTAATGCGCATATCCCGAGTTAATAATTTTTTCAATTTTAAAGAAAACTTTAATTTTGGATTATATTCAAGAAATGCTTTAGCTAAAGCTAATTTAACCGCTTGAGCTTGAGCGCTCAAACCACCACCCTTTACAAAAATATCGGCTTTATATTTAATTGGACTATCAATCAATTGATATATTTGAGAAATATAATACAATAATATTTTATTTTTTTGAAAATAGAGATCTGCTTTTTTATTATTGACAAAAATATCTGTAGTTGCACTGGGAGTTAATTTTACAAGAGCAGAAGCTGTTTTTCGCCCCCCAGTGTGCAAACTTTTTTTTTTAGTTGATGACATTTAAAAAAAATCTCCCTTGTTATAATATATTAGAAATATAAAAACTTATTTAATTTTATTCATTAAAATTCAAAAACAACATTTAATTATGATTTTTTTTTTTTTACATCAATATCAACACAAGCAAAGTCATAAAATAAGTTTGTTGCTTTATAAAGGCTATAGTATAATGCTTTTTTTGGCTCTATGCTACCATCCGTAATTAAATCTAGAATAATATATTCAAGTTCTGGATTTTCATCAAGATGCCTAATTGAATAATTTACATTTTTTATAGGTTGCGATACTTGGTCTAAATTAAAAATTTTGTTATTATTTTCAAATTGATGTGCAATTTTAGGTAGAACAGATTTAGTTGGATCAATCATTTGAAGTTTAAAACTAATTATAAGCTCTGCTTCCCAACTTAATGAAGCAATGTATTGAGATGATCTTAAAACACTAATATTTGGTGAAATTTTTATATCGGCAGCTGTTATTATTCCCGGCCCTTTTTTTTTAATAAAACCTTGAATTTTTTCAAATTTTACTAAATTTGAAAAACGATTATTAAAAGTAAAAACAACATTTTTCAAATTTTCAATAATATCAAATACAGTTTCACGAACACCATCTATAGTATCCAATTCATGCTGAACACCTAAAATACTGACTTCAGTAATCACTAAACTTGGAATACTAGTTAACAAAATTCGTCGAATAACATTTGAAAAACTCAAAGCATCTTTTTTATAAAAAAATCCTAAATGAAAACGTGCGTAGATTTGATCAAAATCTAATTTTTTTGATTCTATACATGAAATAAAATTTTCCATAGAAATTATATTTTTATATTAAAAAAATTAAAGTCGACGAGTTTTCGGCGGCCTGCACCCATTATGTGGAATTGGTGTAATATCACGAATTGCTTTAAGAACTAAACCAGCATCGCGCAATCCTCTTAAAGCAGCCTCCCGTCCCGACCCCGGTCCCTTTATTTGAACAATAAGTTCTTTGATACCTTGTTTTAAACAAAGCCGTGCAATCCTCTCAGCAGCTTGTTTTGCAGCTCCAGGTCTTTTTTTTCGAGTACCTTTAAATCCGCAAACACCAGACGACGACCAAGCTAAAACGTTTCCTTTTGGATTGCTTATTGTTATTATCGTATTATTAAAAGTAGATTGTATATGAGCAACCCCACATATGACTTTTTCTCTAAAATTTTTTTTTGAATGTTTCTCAGTTTTTTTTTGCATATATATATAATTTTTAATAAGTACATAGAGTTATATGAAAAATTACCCTTGTTTTTGTTTATGTTTTGGATTTTTACAAATAATGCGCAAAATTCCTTTTCTACGAATTAATCGACATTTTCCGCACCTTTTTTTAACTACTGGACGAACTTTCATAATTTTTTTTTTCATTTTATTATCTATAACGGTGAACAATACGTCCACGTGTAAAATCATAAGTGCTTAATTCGACATCAACTCTGTCACCTACAATTATTCTAATAAGTTTTTGGCGTATTTTACCCGAAAGATAAGCTATTATTAATTCCTCGTTAACTTTCAATTTAACGCGAAAAAGACCATTAGATAAACATTGGGTTACTACGCCCTCAAGAACTAAACGCGATTTATTTTCCAAAATAGATTAACCTCCTAAAAAAAAGAATAATAATTTTTACCATACAGCACAAAGAAGCTCGCCCCCTAAACGACATAATCGAGCTTCTTTATCCGTCATTAACCCCTTTGATGTTGAAATAATAATAATCCCGAAGCCTCCTAAAATTTTTGGGATTTCTTTAAAATTTGAGTATACTCTTAAACTAGGCTTGCTAATTCGTTTTAAATTTGTAAGACAAGGTTCACCTAAAAACCTATTTGAAACAGGTGTTGTTGTTTTGTATTTAAGATTAATAATCAATTCTTTTTTATTTGATTCCAAAACAGAAAAACCACTTATAAAACCCTCCTTATATAAGATTTCACAAATTTTTCTATTTATTTTTGTATTATTAATCAACACTGTTGATTTACGTACTAAATTAGCATTTCGAATTCGAGTTAACATATCACTAATTGTGTCAATCGTCATATTTTTTAATTAAATTTAATAATTTTACTGTTTTTTATATTAGTTATAAATTTAAAATTTTTTTAATAAATTCCATAGCTGGGTATGTATTTGTAACTATCTTTTTAGAAAAACTTTCTTTAAAAGGCATTCCAAATGCTTTTAATAACTGCAAAGCGAGCTCATCTCTCGAGGTTGAAGTTACTATTGTTATCCCCATTCCTTTTATTTTATTAATGTCATCGTATTTAAGTTCAGAAAACATTAGTTGTTCCTCTAAACCAAAACTATAATTTCCGTGACCATCAAAACTTTTAATATCCAATCCCCGAAAATCTCTAATTCTTGGTAATGAAATATTAATCAATCGTTCTAAAAAAGCATACATCCTTTCACCGCGAAGAGTGACAAGTATGCCTATTGGCATAGATTGTCGTAATTTAAAAGCCGCTATAGGTTTTTTTGCTTTTTTACTAATACCGTGTTGTCCAGTTATAACACAAAATTCTTTTAAACAATCGTCCAAAAGTTTTGGATGATGAGGAGCTTCTCCGAGACCACGATGTACAACAATTTTTTTTATATGTGGTACTTGATTTATATTTCGAAAATTATTTTTCAATGCTAATTCTAAGACAATATTCTTTTTATAATATTCTGCTAAACGATGCTCCATAAAAATTCTCCCCTTTTTTTACTATATGATTAAATTAAAAATATATAGTAACTTTATAAATAATAAATTTAATTACAAAATAAAATATAAATTTTTAAATAACTTCCGGAGCTAACGAAATAATTTTTGTAAATTTAGTGTCACGCAATTCACGAGCTATTGGTCCAAAAACCCGTGTGCCTCGCGGATTTCCTTCTTTATTGACAAGAACCGCAGCATTATCATCAAACCGAATACTTGTTCCATTTTCACGCTGCACTGTTTTTTTTGTCCGCACAATAACAGCGCGAACAATATCAGATTTTTTAATTGACATATTCGGGGTAGCATCTTTTACTACAGCGATAATTACATCTCCAATACCCGCGGCTTTTTGCTTTGCTCCACGTAATGCCCGAATACACATAATTTCCCGAGCCCCCGAATTATCTGTTACTCGAATATAGGTTTGTGGTTGAATCATACTAATCTATATTTTCTTTTAATATTTTTTTTAATCTTGGTTTATTTTTATCATTGTAAAAAAAGAATAATTATGTTCATTTTTTTAAAAGAATTTGTGTTTTTATCGGCAATTTCGAAGCTGCAAGTTTTAAAGCAATGCGAGCATTATTTTCAGAAACTCCTTTTAATTCATAAAGGACTCTTCCGGGCTTTACAACTGCTACCCAAAAAGCAGGAGCTCCTTTCCCAGAACCCATTCGTGTTTCTGATGGTCGCATAGTTACAGGTTTATCTGGAAATATACGAATCCATAATTTTCCACTACGACGAACTTGGCGAGTAACTGCTCGGCGAGCTGCTTCTATTTGTCTAGAAGTTATCCACGAACATTCCAAAGCTTGCAACCCATAATCACCAAAAACTAATTTATTACCACGAAGAGCTTTTCCACTCATACGCCCTCGGTGATGTTTGCGATATTTTGTTTTTTTTGGACTAAGCATATGTTTTAGTAAAATTTTTAAATAAAAAATTATTTTATAAATTAGTTATTGGGGATAAAAATTCGCCTCGAAAAACCCAAACCTTTACACCTATAAGACCATAAATGGTTTGTGCAGCTTTTTCAGAATAATCAATATCAGCGCGCAGTGTTTGTAAAGGCACTGATCCATTTCGTATACTTTCAGAACGAGCAATATCCGCGCCGTTTAAGCGCCCAGATACTTGTACTTTAATACCTTTTACCCCAGCATAAAAAGCTTCCCTAACAACTCTTTTCATGGCTTGGCGATAAGATTTACGTTGTTGTAAATCATAAACCAACTTTCCTGCAAGTACTGCAGCATAAGAATTTGGGTTTTTTGGTGATTTTAATGAAAGAATGCAACGAATTTTTCCAGGATCAGGTAATCTTCTTTGTTGATAGAAATTTCTCAAATGCATCATCCATTCCTTTTTTATTTTTGTAAGGGCTTTAACCAAATTTATTTTTTTTCTTTTTTTAAAAAAAAAACTAGAATTAAAGAAAAACATAGGGTGTGCTGCATAAATTTCAATATTTATAAACGGATACATTATTTCGTATCTTTGTATTTCGATATTAATAATTTCAGCCCTAGAATAAGTTTTTTTTATATAATTTCTAAGAAAATTTGCGTCTTGTAACCAAAGTGAAGAGATTTGTGATCTCTCACACCAATAATTTTTATGTTTTTGAGTAATGCCAAGACGAAATCCTAAAGGATGTACTTTTTGTCCCATATAATAATTATCTTTTTGATTTTTTATCTTTTTTTAAATGTCCTTTAAAAGTACGTGTTATGGCAAATTCACCTAATTTGTGACCAACCATATGTTCAGTAATGAAAACAGGAATATGATTTCGACCATTATGAACAGCTATAGTATGGCCTATCATTATCGGCACAATCGTTGAAGCACGAGACCAAGTTTTTATAACATTTTTCTTTTTTTTTTTATTCAATTTTTCAATTTTTTTGAATAGATGATTAGCTACAAAAGGAATAGTTTTTAATGGTTTTGTCATATAATATAATTTTAAACAAGTTATAAAAAACTAAATTTTAACAATTAAATTGTTACTAAATTTTTTACGTTTACGAGTTTTCACCCCTAATGCTGGTTTACCCCAAATACTTACTGGGCGCACGCGCCCAATAGGGGCTTTACCCTCACCTCCACCGTGTGGATGATCTACTGGATTCATAGCGGAACCTCTTACATGAGGGCGCTTACCAAACCAACGATTTCGACCAGCCTTTCCTAGCGTGATACGTGAATTATCTAAATTTCCTACACGCCCAATAGTAGCCCAACATTTTTGTGGTATTAATCGATTTTCACCAGAAGGCAACCGCAACCTTACCCGGTCTCCCTCTTTTGATACTATTTGCGCAACCGAACCCGCCGATCGCACTAATTGACCACCACTTCCAGGGTGAAGTTCGATATTGTGTACAAAAGTTCCTAATGGTATATTAGACAAAGGAAGAGCATTTCCAACAAAAACAGGTGCTTTGGGTGAAGTTAATAATTTATTTCCTATTCGAAGACCTGCTGGTAATATAATATAACGCTTTTCTCCATCTTTATAATGTAATAAAGCAATTCGAGCACTTCGATTAGGATCATATTCAATTGTTTTAACTATAGCAGAAACTCCAATTTTATTTCTAATAAAATCGATTGTTCTATATAATCTTTTATGCCCACCACCGCGATGGCGAGTTGTAATAATTCCTTTATTGTTCCGACCTTGAGCTCTAGCCCACCCTTTCGTTAATTTTTTTTCTGGCTTTTTTACTGAGATTTCATCAAACTTAAACACTGAACCGTGCCGTCTGCCAGGAGTAACCGGATTAAAAAGACGAATAGCCATAATTTTATTTATAATTTAATAGATTAAGTTTTGAATTGAGTGTAATAATTACTCTTTTATAACGCGATAATTTTCCAGATCGTTTCCATTTTCGTCGGGGACAATGTGTATTTATTGATAAAACTTTGATGTTAAAATAATTTTCTATTAATTTTTTTATTTGAGGTTTTGTAAGTTTTCTATCCACATCAAAACAATATTGATTGTTTTCAAGTAATCGAGCAGATTTCGGAGTATTTATTACAGGATATCGTAATAAATCTAATATCATAATTTTAAAATCTCCTAAAATTAGTATAATTTAATTTACTTTTTTAACATTATAATATAAAAGATATTCTTCTAAATAAAGCAAACATAACACTACAAGAAAAAAATTAAAAATAATTAAAATTTTATTATTTTTTTGAATTTTGGTTTTTCTCAATTTCAGGATCAACCCAAGGCGTAGGAATTTTGTCAAAATTTTCTTTTAATCGAGTTAATTTACCCCTACGATTTCGTAAATAATAAAGTTTTGCGCGCGAAACTTCCGATCTTCGTAAAATTTGTACGTTTTTAATGCATGGAGCATGAACAGGAAATATACGTTCAATCCCAAACCCTTGTATAACTTTCCTTACAGTAATTGTTGTGTTTAATCCAGCCAAATGTATCGCAATTATTGTTCCATCAAAAAATTGTATACGATCTTTTCCTGCTTCATGAACAGAAACACCAATGCGAATTAAATCTCCAACTTTAAATTGAGGTAATTGATTTTTAAAAGAAAGATATTCAATTTCCTTTATAAGATTGCAATAAGTTTTCATATTGTTTTATTTATTATTAAATAATAATAAAATTTTTATTAAATTTTTATTTTAGAAATTATAATAAGGACGCAAACTTATTTTAAAATTTCTCCTACAACACCAGCACCTACAGTTTTACCACCTTCACGAATAGCAAATCTCATATTGCGTTCAATAGCAATAGGTTGGATTAATTCAACAGTCATTTTAATGCGATCTCCGGGCGCTACCATTTTAGGTGTTTCGCCTGCATCATTTACAAACGCCATTATTTCACCAGTTACATCTGTTGTTCTTACATAAAACTGTGGACGGTAGCCCTTAAAAAACGGTTTTTCACGACCACCTTCATCTTTTTTTAATACATACACTTGAGCTTCAAAACTCGTGTGTGGAGTAATACTTTTTGACTTCGCTAAAACCATACCGCGTTGAATATCTTTTTTTTGAATACCACGAAGTAAAACTCCAACATTATCCCCCGCTATACTTTCTTCAAGTGTTTTTTGAAACATTTCTAAACCAGTAACCGTACTAGTTTTAGTTGGCCCAAACCCTATAATTTCTACACTATCCCCAATTTTAACTGTACCGCGCTCTACACGACCTGTAGCAACAGTACCACGTCCTGTAATTGAGAAAACATCTTCAATTGCCATTAAAAAAGGTTTTTCTGTTTCACGTTTTGGAGTTGGTATATAAGAATCAACGACATCCATTAATTGATAAATTTTATCAACCCATTTATTTTCTCCCGGTTTTATTTTTGGGTTTTCATTTAATGCGGATAAAGCCAATAATGCAGATCCTGTAACTATCGGTATTTCTTCACCAGGAAAATCATATTTTTCTAAAATCTCACGAACTTCTAATTCAACTAATTCTAATAATTCAACATCATCCACTTGATCCTCTTTATTAATAAAAACTACGATATTTGGAACACCTACTTGTTTTGCTAAAAGAATATGCTCTTTGGTCTGTGGCATAGGACCATCAGCACCAGATACAACAAGAATAGCACCGTCCATTTGAGCAGCTCCGGTAATCATGTTTTTTATATAATCTGCATGCCCTGGACAATCTACGTGAGCATAATGACGATTTTCTGTCTCATATTCAACATGAGCCGTATTAATTGTAATGCCACGAGCTTTTTCTTCAGGCGCTGAATCAATATCATCATATTTTTTGCCCTTTCCACCCCCACGAGCAGCTAATGCCATACTAATTGCTGCAGTTAATGTTGTTTTTCCGTGATCAACATGACCAATAGTACCAATATTTATATGTGGTTTTTTACGTTCAAATTTAGCGCGAGCCATAAAAATTTCTCCTATTATTACAAAATGTGTTTAAATAAATGTTTTTATAATAAATGTATTAAAAAAAAAATATATATATATATATAACGTCAAAATAATAAATTAAAGATATTTTAAAATTAAAATATTTTTCTTGAGAATATTTTGCTAGCTTCTGCCATTTTATGGACTTCCTGTTTTCTTTTCATAGCACTTCCAGATTTTTTTGATGCATCAAGTATTTCTTTTGTTAATTTATCAACCATAGGTTTTCTAGTTTGCTTGCGACATGCTGTTAAAATCCACCGAACGGCCAAAATCGTGCCCCGTTCCGGAATAATTTCTTTCGGAATTTGATACGTAAAGCCCCGTTTTCGACGAGCCTTTACTTCCAAAACAGGCGTGACGTTTCGAACTGCTCGTTCTAAAACCTTAATAGGGTTTCTTTTTGTAATTTCTGCAATTTTACTCATACTTTCATACACAATTCTATATGCTAATAATTTTTTGCCATTTTTCATAAGATGTCGAATTATAAGTTCTATAAGATCACTTTTATAAACTGGATCAGGCAAAAGAATACGTTTATTTACTGTGCGACGGCGAGACATAAAATTTTTAAAATAAGCTACTATTTTGCTCGTTTAACACCGTATTTTGAACGGCTTTGCCTGCGATTTTTTACTTCTCCAGCATCTAGATTACCACGAATGACATGATAACGCACACCAGGTAAATCTTTTACTCGACCACCCCTAATTAAAACCGCAGAATGTTCTTGCAAATTATGCCCAATACCTGGAATATAAGCGGTAATTTCAAATTTAGAAGACAACCGTATACGAGCTACTTTACGCAAAGCCGAGTTTGGTTTTTTTGGTTTAATTGTATAAATCCGAGTACAAACACCACGCCTTTGTGGACAACTTTGCAGAGCAGGTGATTTTATTTTTTTCAATAAATTTTTTCGTGCTGATTTTATTAATTGTTGAATCGTTGGCATACTTTTTTTATGAAAAATAAAAATAAAAAACTTAAAATTTAAAAATAAGATTGTAAAATAATAAACCCAGAAATACAATAAAAATAACTACACAAACAAAAATTTCGGGATGTAGCGCAGCTTGGTAGCGCGCCTGTTTTGGGAACAGGGGGTCGCAGGTTCAAATCCTGCCATTCCGACAATTCTGGGAAACGCTTTTAGTTCAGTTGGCAGAACGCAGGTTTCCAAAACCTGATGCGGTGGGTTCAAATCCTACAAAGCGTGTATTTTACTTTGTTTTATACGAGTAAAAGAATATCTTTAAAGCTCTCTATTTTTGTTTTTATAAGAAGCTACAAATGGAACGAATCCACTCATACGCGCTCTTTTTATAGCAATTGAGAGGACACGTTGCTGTTTTGATGTTATTCCTGTAAATTGTCTAGGTTTTATTTTACATTCTTTATCAATAAATTTTAATAAAAGTTTTGTATTCTTATAATCGATTATATTAGGACTAGAATTTGTTGTATTTTTTGATTTTATCTGTAAAACAACTTTTTCCTTTTTTCTTTTTTTAATCTTTTTATTCTTTTTATTTCGTCTAAATAGTATCATAGTTTTGGATTTAATAAAAAAATACAATTTTAAATAAAAAAATTTAATATTTTCTGAAGTTATTATTTAACACAACAAATCAATTTTTTAAAAAAAATATCATCGTAAAGCGCCAATTGACTACAAATTTTTTTATTTAAAAGAATTTTCGATGTTTTAAGTTGGTTTTGAAAATGACTATAATTTATTCCAAAATAACGCACACTTGCATTTAAACGCGATACCCAAATTTTAACAAACTCGCGTTTTTTTAATCTACGGTCTATATATGAATTTGTAAATGCTTTTAGTGCTCTTTGTTGTGCTGTTTTATATAATTTAGACGAAGAACCTCGAAAACCTTTTGTGAAGTCTAAAATGGTTTTTCGGCGTTTTCGGGCAATATTACCACGTTTTACTCGAGTCATAAATATTAAAATTATTTAAGAAATAAAATAAAAAACAGAAGAAAATTTTTAAAATTATCTATTATTTTTTTTTTTAAATATTATTTAAAATAGTTACTAAAAAAATTATTTTTATTTAACTTTTTTTAATTATTGAAATGATAATAAGACAACACAAAACGGTAACTACTAAAAAAATAAATTAATTTAAAATTTTCGGTTGTCTACCCCCAGGGGAATTCGAATCCCCGTTTTTTCCGTGAAAAGGAAATGTCCTAGGCCTCTAGACGATGGGGGCCTCTCTTAATAATAGAGTGGGGATAGGATTTGAACCTATGACCTTAAGATTATGAGCCTCACGAGCTACCAGACTGCTCTACCCCACCGACATCTAGTATAAAAACGTTTTGTTTCTATGTTTAATTTAAGAAATTAAAAACTCCTTAATAAAGTATTATTATTATGCGGATATAACTCAGCGGTAGAGTAGCATCTTGCCAAGATGAACGCCGCGCGTTCGAATCGCGTTATCCGCTTTAATTTTTCTCAATAAGGAAAGGTGGCAGAGCGGTTAAATGCACCGGTTTTGAAAACCGACGTAGTATAAACTACCGGGGGTTCGAATCCCTCCCTTTCCGGTGCTAATAATAAGTATTTTTGGGTCGAGCTGGATTTGAACCAGCGTAGGTAAAACCAACGGATTTACAGTCCGTCCCCTTTAACCACTCGGGCATCGACCCAAAATTGAGTAAATTTTTTATTGATCTAAAGAATAAATGGGGATATGACGGAATCGGTAGACGTAACGGACTTAAAATCCGTTGATTCTTGGAATCGTGAGAGTTCAAATCTCTCTATCCCCAAATTACTATTAATTAAATAAAAAAAAACCTCAATCATTTATTAGGTTTAATTTAGTTTTTTTAGAAAAAAATTATTGAAATGTAGGAAAAGGACCAGTAGGATCATTAGGAGGCTTCGGTCCTTTCCGTTCTGATTTACTCATTACTGGTACTTCTATTGGGGGTCTGTTTTTATTTTTACTAGACGCTTTTTTACTCTTTTTTTGTTGTTTATTTTTATTTGAAATTTCATTTTTCTCGGTTTTATTTAAAAACCATAAAAACCGATTTTTTATTTTATTTAACTCATCAAAAATTTGCTTTTTAACTTCGTCTATATCTTCCTCAGTTTTTATTTTATTTCTAGTTCCTGGCCAAAAATATCCACCTTTTTGAGGTACAAAAATTGATAATAAAGCACGCATATCTCGACCTTCTTCGCGCGAATTTTCTAATAACCATTTTCTAATAAATGGGATGCCGGAATTGTCAGAAGCTTCAAATATATCTTCAGAAAGGTCATCTTCAGGCACAATTTTATCTTTACGTTCTTCTTCTTTTAATACAAGATATGGAATAGGAGATTTATCCGGAGTTTCAGAAGTGAAAACATCATTAGACATTGGCCAGTAACCAAAGGTAAAATAATAACGTCTTCCCTGCGCACTTCTCTTATTAAAGTCTTTTATAACTTTTAATCCATTTAAATATCTTTTAGTTTTACCTGAAACGAATTCTTTAATTTTTGATAAATAATCATTCGCATAATCTAAAGTTGCTGTTTTTAAGAATTTATGCGAAAGATAAATAATCTGATTGTTTCGTCTAAAAACTTTGTTACTAAATAATACTTGTCTTAAATTTAATTCTCTATTCCAAGTTATATAGAATGGTAAACAAATTTGATCTGCAAAAGAAAGATTTTGAGATTCACGTCTAGTAATTGTTGTTTCTGTTTTTCTAGTTTTATCTTTTATTTTATAACTATATAATTTTTCAATAGAATCTTCTAAATGATTAGTAATAATATATGGATATAACTCTTCATGAGGTTCAGGACCTACATCCCACTCAGAACTGATATAAAGAGGTTGATCAAATGACAAAACTACTTTATTTCGATCTACCTTGTCGTATTCATTAAATGATGGAAATAAATACTCATAATCAATTCTCTCATCATCATCAGGGTGAATTTCTGGAAAAGGAATTTCGGGGCCATATGCTGCCATAAGTCGTCTCACATAATCCTTGTCTTTACTATCAGGGTGTGGACTCCAGGTAGTCATTTTACGCAAAAAAACACGAGCAAAGTTAGGTTTCGGCTCTTTTAGTTCTTCATTAGAACCTCCGCCACCTCTACCGTTATTTCTTTTAAAGAAATATAATCCGCTTTTTTCCTTAGCATTGTAACCTTTAGTTAACGTAATTACATCACCTTTAAATTTATAACTTTTTAACCACGGACCTTTGAAAACCCCAAAATTAAAATAATCAATGTATTTTAAAAAACGATCCTTTATAAATCGTCGACGTTTAACATCATCTATTCTTAAACTAAAATATTTATCAATATTGCGCAAAGTACCTGTAAATTGTTGATGATAAACTTGTGAAACTATGTTTTTTGAACCACCAAAAAATTCTCTAAAAATTGATAATAAAAGCTCATTTGAATCCATATATAGACGAATACTATTATAATATTCTGATAAAATTTGTCGTTTTACAAATAAATCAAATTCTTGTATTCCACTTAGTTTATATTTTTTAGGCAATCTATTTACAAAACTAGTAATATCTAATGCTACTAAAATTTTATAAATTAAGCTGTTATTATAATATTGGCGGAGACGCATTCCCAATTCCGGATAGTCTTCAGTAAGTGCATATTGATCTGTTCTAAAAGTTGGAGGAAAGCAATGTTCTGATTGTAAAGCATGTCTTGGAAGAAAAGATAGAGAATCAACCACATCACCTTGTTTACGATCTTGTAAATCATACCATAGAGTAAAACGATCGATAATGCGATTTCTTTTTAAACCTACACTTTCTGATTCTTCGTATCGGTTATATAAAAAACCATCTTCTATAAAATCTCTCCATGGTAGTTTTTTAATAAAAGGCATCGATTTTATTATAGACAATAGACTATAATTATACAAAACATAATCTGCGCGACGACCTGACTCAATACCTTCATTTAACATGTAACGATATGTTATAAGTTTTGTTGCAGTAGGAAGTTTACGTTTTATTGTCTCAACATCAACTTTACGCCCTTTTCCTTTTGTTGTTTTTGTTTGTGATGTCTTTCTTCTAGCAAATGACGCTTTAGTTAATCTTTTTGGACCAGCCTTTATTTTTCGAAAGCCGACTCTTTTAGAAAGACTTCTTCCTCTATGATGTCCCATTACAAAACTAGTTGATAAATTTTCAATTCTTTTTACCCATGCAAACTCAGCACCATAAGCTAAATCTTCAAGACTCAAAGTACGATCAGTTTCAGGAAAAAGTAAAAAAGAACCTCTATTGAATGGAAAATGTTTAAATTCAACAACTTCTGGATCTATACTAATTATACTTGCCAGTTCCGTAGAGGCTTCATTAATATAAAAATTACTAAAACAGTTTGTAATCTTATTTAAAGCACTGTCTTCTGAAACAAAACCTAGTGGACCTAATAACACAAAAGCGAATGCATAGTATGGAATTGTTGCTAAGCTTATAGTAGTAGTAAGAAGATAAATATAATTATTAAGGCGATTTATAAATTTACTTCGTAATAAGTAGTAATTATCAAATATATATTTTTTTACTCTCAAAAAAAACCACATCCAAAAACCAGTGAAAATTACAGATCCCAAAAAAAGACCCATTATATATGTAAAATTATCCAAAAAGAATAAAATTATATGATTAGATTGAAATCCTTGCAGAATTGTAGGATTTGCTGAAAATGTAAGATTGCTTAAATATTGAAATAAAGTTCCTTGTTCACACCAAGCTAATAAAAAGCTATTTATAAAGTGATTTTGATATTTTGGATGTCTCCAATCCCAAGTTTGTATTTCCACAAAACTCTCGAAACGAGTACTATAAATAATACGCCCTACAAGAATTAAACCAAAAATGTAATTTAAAGGCTCTAACGTTAACCAAGGGATCATTAAACTTCGAATACCAAAAATAACACAACTATAAAACAAAATTTGACCTACAATATAACCACCGAGAGTGTAACTCGCTGCAGGAATTCCTGAAATAATTAATCTTCGAATAGCACTAAAATGAACAATAGAAACAGGAAGTGTAAGAAAAAAGCTATTTAAAATACCAAGTACTAAAGGATTTTGTCCTAATTGAAAAACTTCATTAAAATCAAAGAGACTAGCTTCTCCTATATTTGCAGCGAAACAACGTGGTATATTTGTTTTTACTAAGTATAATAAGCTATAATTAAAAAGCCATTGAAACTTAAAAATACTTAAGATTTTATGTTTACCTAGGTATAAAAGATAATTAAAAATCTCTTTAATAACTTTAGAGATTGGTAAGACATGAACAGAAGTAATTTCTGTTAAAATTTGAGTAATGTCTCGTATAATTGAAATAATTTTCATAATAATTTCTCCTATTATATTTATTGTTATTATTTATTTTATTATTTTTATTTATTGTTTTTATTTATTGTTTTTATTTAGTTTTTAGTATACTATTAATAATAATAGCGAGATGTGCGACGATTATATATAGCTCTCGCACTATTCATACTATAAAGAAAAATATAAGCAAAAATTATTACTGTACCTGTTACCGCACAAGCGTTAGAATACTCATATTGCTCTAATGCCTGAAAAACGAAAACTGAAGTCACTAAATCATCAAAAGGTTGATTTGATGAAAGCATAACAATTGTGCCAAATTCTCCTAAACAACGTGCAAAAGTTATAGTAAATCCTGAAATCAAAGCAGGAATTAATGCAGGGCATATCACTCGTAACGCTGTTTGAAAAGGACTAGCACCTGTACACCAAGCAGCCTCTTCCATACCAATATCAAATTGTTTTATTATAGGTTGTACTGATCTTACAACAAACGGAAAAGACATGAAAACCATTGCAAACAATACACCAAATTTTGTATAAATTAATTTCATATTTGCAGCTTTTAACGTAGGGCCTAACCACCCTTTAGGGCCGTAAACCCCACTTATCGCCATACCTCCAGCAGTTGTTGGCATACAAAGAGGCACATCGACCAATTTATCTAAAAGATTTCTTCCCCTGAAATGAAAACGGGTCGTAATCCATGCAATACTAAACCCAAGAGCAGTATTAAAAATAGCCGTAATTAAAGCCATAGAAAAAGTAAATTTATAAGTTGCTACAGCTACAGGATCAAAAGCCATCTTTAAAATCTGTTCCCAAGTATTCTCTAAAAATAACTTTCTATATAATGCAAACATAGGTAATACTAATATAAAAGATGTGTAACTCATAATTCCAATACAAGTACCTCTTGTTGGATTTACTGTATCACAATAATTATCTAATTTTATTTCCATTTCTTTCGAAACGTCTTTTAAAACTTTTTTTGCTTTACTTAAAGATTTTTTAGCTTGTATTTCAGCTTTTCGACGTAAAATTTGTAACTTATTTTTTGATCTAGATGTTCGTTTTTTAGGAACTGCCATAATTTTTCCTCCTTATACTGATATATATATATTTTTTTACATAGATGTAGGGTTTCCTACTAAACAGACGTTCAACTCTAAATACTCCTAACTTTACACGTAGAAGCGTATGCTAGGAGGGAATTGAACCCCCGACACCATGGTTCGTAGCCATGTGCTCTATCCACTGAGCTACAAGCACGAACATTCATATTATATATATATATATATTTTTTTTTTATAAATGCGATCTAAAAATAATTTTTTTTTATTTATTCCCCTATAATAGTTATTTATTGTTGTATTATTTACAAGAATCTAATTTTTTATTAATGGAGAAAAAACTATGAAACTAAAATACAACAATAGTGCCGCACTATCAGCATTTACTTTATTAAATAAAATTAAAACTGAAAAATATCAAATACTAAAACATTTAGAAATCGAACCTTCAGTTTTGGATAACTCACTTTTAGAGGCTGCAATTGATTGCAATACAGATTCTTCTGCCTCAATAGAAATATATAATAAAAATAATATTAAAGAACAAGCTAAAGCACGCGTTTTAGTCGTTACTTCTGGAAAAGGTGGTGTAGGGAAAACAACAACAACAGCTAATTTAGGAATGTCTTTAGCACGATTTGGTTATCGTGTTGCATTAATTGATGCTGATATTGGACTACGCAATTTGGATTTGTTATTAGGTCTAGAAAATCGTATAAATTTCACGGCGATGGACATTATTGAAGGTAAATGCCGATTAGATCAAGCTCTTGTACGCGAAAAACGCTGGAAAAATTTAGCGTTATTGGCAGTATCTAAAAATAACCAAAAATATAATGTAACCCAAAAACACATGCGACAATTAGTTTCTTCAATTATAAAACTCGGATATCAATTTGTGTTAATTGATTGTCCTGCTGGTATTGATGTTGGTTTCATAAACGCAATAGCGCCAGCACAAGAAGCTATTATTGTAACAACACCTGATATAACAGCTATTCGTGATGCTGATCGTGTTGTTGGTTTATTAGAAGCAAATACAGTAATCAATAGCACTTTGTTAGTAAATCGCGTTCGCATGGATATGATTCAAAATAGTACAATGTTATCGGTTAAAGACGTACAAGAAACAATCGGTATAAATTTGTTAGGGGCTATACCAGAAGACCCAAATGTTATTATTTCTACTAATAAGGGAGAGCCCTTAGTATTAGATAAAAAATTAACTCTTTCTGGTATTGCATTTGAAAATGCAGCGCGCAGACTAATTGGCCAAGAAGATTATTTAGTAGAACTTTATGAACCTCCTAAAGGTGTAATTCAAAAAATTCAAGACTTTTTTTTAGGAGAAAATTAAAAAACAACAAAAAAAGTTTATTTTTATAGTTTAAAATCTAATTAATTTTTATGCAAAAAGAAAAACAGGAATTTTTTAAGTTACAATATTATAAAACAAAATTTTTTTCATTTTTTATAGTTTTATTCAGTTTTATAATTGGTAATTTAATAGGTATTTTATTAAAAAATATTTCTTATAATATAATTACTCTTTTTTTAATTAATTTATTGATAGAATTTGCAAATTATTTATGTTATTCTTCATTTTCCTCTAACTCATTTAACATAAAAAATTTTACGATTGCTGGCAAACAAATAATAAAATTATTAAACACGTTTAAACGTGGTTTTTTATTAGGAATATTTGTAGAGGCTTTTAAAGTCGGAAGTTAAGTTTAAACCATGTTAAATTACCTAGCATTAAACTATTTTCCCAAAAAGCCTCCCTTTTAGTATTTTCGCCTCAAATGCGTTTCACTTCTTAGTTCGGAATGGGTTAAAGGTTAGATATTATTAAACATTAAGGTGGTTCCGCATAAGCTGGAACACTAGGTACTTTTATTATATAAAATAAAAAAACTTTATGGTCAAAAACATTCGGTCTTTTAGTATATTTTAGCTATTTCTATTACTAGATATACACCTAATACCTATCAAACGGCTAGTCTTGCCGAGACCGATAATTCTTAATAATATGAAAATTAAGAAAAGAGAGTACTCATCTTGAGGTGAGCTTCCCACTTAGATGCTTTCAGCGGTTATCTACTCCATACATAGCTACCCAGCGTTTCCTGTTGGCACAAGAACTGGTATACCAGAGGTATGTTCTTATAGGTCCTCTCGTACTATAGAAGACTCCTCTCAATACTCTAGCGCCTACACCGGATATGGACCGAACTGTCTCACGACGTTCTGAACCCAGCTCACGTACCGCTTTAATGGGCGAACAGCCCAACCCTTGGGACGTACTACCGCCCCAGGTTGCGATGAGCCGACATCGAGGTGCCAAACCTTCCCGTCGATGTGAACTCTTGGGGAAGATCAGCCTGTTATCCCTAGAGTAACTTTTATCCGTTTAGCGACAGCCCTTCCACGCGGTACTGTCGGATCACTAAGGCCGGCTTTCGCCTCTGTTCGACTTGTAGGTCTTACAGTCAAGCTCCCTTATGCCTTTGCACTCAACAACTGATTTCCATCCAGCCTGAAGGAACCTTTGCACATCTCTGTTACTTTTTAAGAGATGACCGCCCCAGTCAAACTGCCCATCTGAAACTGTCAAGCGTCCTGCTTCAAGGAACGCTCTTAGAGCCCTAGCTTTTTTAGAGTGGTCTCTCACTTTTTGGCTACTTTTTTCCCGAAAGAAAAAAGTCGAAGCCTCCCACATAGACTGCGCAAAAAAAGCTTAAACTCAATTTCAAATTGCAGTAAAGCTTCATAGGGTCTTTCTGTCCAGGTGTAGGTAGTCCGCATCTTCACAGACACTTCTATTTCACCGAGCCTCTCTCCGAGACAGCGCCCAGATCGTTACGCCTTTCGTGCGGGTCGGGACTTATCCGACAAGGAATTTCGCTACCTTAGGACCGTTATAGTTACGGCCGCCGTTCACCGGGGCTTAAGTCACAAGCTTTTTCTTAAATAAAGAATAACCCGTTTCCATAACCTTCCGGCACCGGGCAGGCGTCAGCCCCCATACGTTGTCTTACGACTTTGCGGAGACCTGTGTTTTTGATAAACAGTCGCCTGGGCCTGGTCGCTGCGACCAAAAAATGACAATTTAAAATCATTCCCTGGCACCCCTTCTCCCGAAGTTACGGGGCCATTTTGCCGAGTTCCTTAGAGAGAGTTATCTCGCGCCCCTTAGTATTCTCTACTTACCTACCTGTGTCGGTTTTTGGTACAGGTATTTTGTATTTATTGATAATACAGGCTTTTCTTGAGAACATGATAGAAAATTTATTTATATATATATATATAAATACATAAACGTATCACTTGTTGGCCATAAAAAAAGAAAGTTTTTCTTCTTTCTCAAATCCTTCAAGTTTACACTGAAATCCAATAACAGCAAATTGCTACCTCTTCTGTCCCCTGGTATCAAATACAAAATAGTACAGGAATATTAACCTGTTTTCCATCGACTACGCCTTTCGACCTCGCCTTAGGTCCTGACTCACCCTTCATGGACGAACCTTGTGAAGGAATCCTTAGGTTTTCGGGGCATTGGATTCTCACCAATGTTTACGTTACTCAAGCCGACATTCTCACTTCTGCTTAGTCCATTAAAATTTACATTAAAACTTCACCCCAAAGCAGAACGCTCCCCTACCGATAAATTTAAATATTTAATTTTTATAAAATACAAAAATTAAACACTTAAAAATATCTCACAGCTTCGGTAGATAATTAAGCCCCGTACATTTTCGGCGCGAAAGCGCTAACACCAGTGAGCTATTACGCACTCTTTAAAGGATGGCTGCTTCTAAGCCAACCTACTGGCTGTATTTGCATTTTCACCTCCTTTATCACTACATTATCATTTTGGGACCTTAGCTAGTGATCTGGGCTGTTTCCCTCTCGACTAAGGAGCTTATCCCCCATAGTCTCACTATTACATCGTTTTTTCTAGTATTCAGAGTTTGCCACGATTTGGTACCGTTCGCACAGCCCGCACCATAACAGTGCTTTACCCCTAGATAAACAAGATGTAACGCTGCGCCTCAACACATTTCGGGGAGATCCAGCTAGCTCCGGGTTCGACTGGTATTTCACCGCTAACCACAATTCATCCGCCAATTTTTCAACATTGGTCGGTTCGGACCTCCACTTGGTTTCACCCAACTTTCATCCTGATCATGGTTAGATCACCCGGGTTCGGGTCTAGAAAAAATGACTATAGAATTATTATTTTAAGTTTCCGCCCTTTTAAGACTCGCTTTCGCTAAGGCTTCGAAATTTTTTCTTAACCGAGCCATTTTTTCTAAGTCGCCGGCTCATTCTTCAACAGGCACGCGGTCAATTACTTAATAATCTCCCACTGTTCGTTAGCATAGGGTTTCATGTTCTTTTTCACTCCCCGTTAGGGGTTCTTTTCACCTTTCCCTCACGGTACTAGTTCACTATCGGTCATCTAGGAGTATTTAGCCTTACGAGGTGGTCCTCGCAGATTCATACGGGATTCCACGTGTCCCATACTACTCGGGAAAAACTTATAATTAATTGAAATTTTTGATTACTGGACTTTCACCATCTATGGTACAGTATTCAACTATTTCATCTAATTTCAATTATTTATTTTTTAGTAATCCCACAACCCCAGTTATTTAATAATTGGTTTAGGCTGTTTCCTTTTCGCTCACCACTACTTGGGAAATCGCGTTTGCTTTCTTTTCCTTCAGTTACTAAGATGTTTCAGTTCACTGAGTTCTCTCTAATTTGCTTATGAATTTAGCAAATAGTATAGAAGGTTGCCCTATTCGGAAATCCTCGGATCATTACTTGTTTCCAGTTCCCCGAAGCGTATCGTCGGTTCCACGTCCTTCGTCGTCTCTAGATACCTAGGTATTCACCCTACGCTTTAATTAATTTGACCATAAAAAAAAACTAAATGTTTTTGGTGGAGATAAGCGGATTTGAACCGCTGACATCTGCCTTGCAAAGGCAGCGCTCTACCAACTGAGCTATATCCCCTTAAACGTAGTCTATAGGCTATGTTGGGCTTGAACCATCGACCTCGCCCTTATCAGGGGCGTGCTCTAACCAACTGAGCTAATAGCCTAAAATTGCGTTTATATATTATATATTTAATATATTATATTTAAACTTGTTTCCTTTTTTAGGAGGTGATCCAGCCGCACCTTCCAGTACGGCTACCTTGTTACGACTTCACCCCAGTTATCAACTCCGCCTTAAGCACCCCCCTCCGCAATACGGTTAAGGTAATGATTTAGGGCATAGCCGATTTCCATGGTGTGACGGGCGGTGTGTACAAAACCCGGGCACGTATTCACCGCAGTGTGGCTGACCTGCGATTACTATTGATTCCGACTTCATGCAGGCGAGTTGCAGCCTACAATCCGAACTGAGACCGGATTTTTGAGATTTGCTTATCTTTGCAGACTTGCTACTCTTTGTTCCGACCATTGTAGCACGTGTGTCGCCCAGGATATAAGGGGCATGCTGACTTGACGTCGTCCTCTCCTTCCTCCGGCTTAACACCGGCAGTTTTTTGAATTTCCTTGAACATTGTGTACAAGCAATACAAAAAAAGGGTTGCGCTCGTTGCGGGACTTAACCCAATATCTCAAGACACGAGCTGACGACAGCCATGCACCACCTGTGTTTACTTTTTTGATGTTTTTTTACTTAATATAAATTAAAATATTAAACAAAAAAACAAGCAACATGTCAAATCCTGGTAAGGTTCTTCGCTTAGCATCGAATTAAACCACGTACTCCACCAATTGTGCGGATTCCCGTCAATTCCTTTGAGTTTCACTCTTGCGAGCGTACTTCCCAGGCGGGATACTTAACGCGTTAGCTATGACACTGAATGTTTTTTAGGCACCCAACATCTAGTATCCATCGTTTACGGCGAGGACTACTGGGGTATCTAATCCCATTCGCTCCCCTCGCTTTCGTCCCTCAGTGTCAGCATTGGCCCAGCAGAGTGCTTTCGCCATTGGAGTTCCTCCCGATATCTACGCATTTCACCACTTCACCGGAAATTCCCTCTGCCTCTACCAACCTCAAGCCTAAAAGTTTATCCCGCATATGTAGAGTTAAGCTCTAATCTTTAACAGAATACTTTTTAAACAACCTACGGACGCTTTACGCCCAATAATTCCGGATAACGCTTGCATCCTCTGTCTTACCGCGGCTGCTGGCACAGAGTTAGCCGATACTTATTCTTCAGATACCGTCATTATTCTTTTCTGAAAAAAGGAGTTTACAGCCCACGGGCCTTCGTCCTCCACGCGGCATTGCTCCGTCAGGCTTTCGCCCATTGCGGAAAATTCCTCACTGCTGCCTCCCGTAGGAGTCTGGGCCGTATCTCAGTCCCAATGTGGCTGATCATCCTCTCAGAACAGCTACTGATCATTGCCTTGGTATGCTATTATCACACCAACTAGCTAATCAGGCGCAAGCCCGTTTCTTGGTAGCTTTAGCCTTTCACTTCTCAGTAATATAATGTATTAGCTATCGTTTCCAATAGTTATCCATTTCCAAAAAGTAGGTTCTTGCGTATTACTCACCCGTCCGCTACTCAGTATATTTTTGTATATAAAAAATACCTTCGTACAACTTGCATGTGTTAAGCATGCCGCCAGCGTTCATCCTGAGCCAGGATCAAACT